ATGCTTTTAATTTCTATTTTATCTTTATTAATTTCTAATGCCGTTACTCTTCGACGGGACATATCAATACTCTTTAATAGAGTAGCAATAATTGCATTGATATATGCTATTTTACATAGTTCTATTGGCTTATTCCTTCTTAATAAAGGAATAGGTTTACATGGTGGTTTACTTAATGTTACTAATTTAACACAAGTTTTTGATATATTTATATTTTTAATAAGTATATTAATACTACAATTAACAAGCTTTTTTCCAAGAAAAGTCTGAATACCTGAACATACTTCTTTTGCGCAATTATTATTAAATAATTTTGTCTTTTATAGAACTAAAATTATTAATAAAATGGGAGAACATTTAAGAATAATAGAATATCCTAAAAGGATAATAATAATATTAGGGGATAGATTGTCAAATTCCGGGAAACTTCTAAAACTTATGATACCAAATCTACAAATTATTATTAATAGCCATAAAGTTAATAAGGTAAATTTGGTAATAAATCTAAAGGTTATTTCTTTATTGGTTTTTATTGAAAATAGTTTAAATCTAAATATGTTGTATTTAAAAACAAAAAAATAAAAAAAGTGGACTATCGCGGATCTAAATCAAAATTTAATGCTGTAAAAGAGCAACGAGTAGATGACAATTGATTATTAAACTCAAAAACTTTTAATGGTTTAAGGTGTACTCTATGCGGATTCGAAAGAATAAAGAATAATATATCTAGATCTTCTTCGTTTAGAAATAAACGTTTTTTTAGTAAATTATCTGATTCAGAAGAATATAAGAAAAATCTTGAAAAACGTTTTATGGACTTTTCTTATTGTAGATTTATAACTAGCTTTATCGATGAATACGGTTCATTTGAAGTTAGCATAAAAAAAAAGAATATCTTACAAAGGAAACGAAAAATGGAAAATTGTGCCTTCTTTTAAAATAACACTGAGTAAAAGGAAAAATAAAGAATTTCTTTATGTTTTAGCGAAAATTTGTCGTTATTTCGGAACAGGGAAAATACATAAAAGTAAAAAAGATAATACAGTTTTTTTTTAAAGTAAGGTCTATAAAAATGTTATCTTTATGTATCTTTCCCCATTTAGATAAATATCCTTTATTTAGTTCAAAAATTTCTGATTATGTGTGTTTTAAATTAATAGTAGAGGAGATGCTAGTAGGCAGCCACTTATCAAGTAAAGGTCAAGAGGGTTTAATTCGAATATTTCAGTACAAAACTATGCTAGGTGGGGGGTTACCTGCTATAGTGAAAAAAGAATTCCCGAATATTAAATCAAATCCCGTTAGTTTTTCTGAATCTGGATATGGATATGTCTTATTTTTTTCTCTAAAGGATATTTCTCTTTTTATTGGGGGATATCTAAATGCAAAAAGTGAAAAAGTAAAAAAAAAAATCTAGTAAATTATTAGGTATTCGTGTGCGTGAAAATATTAAACATAAAAAATTACTAGAAAAAATATCTGAAGGTTTAGGTTGTGGAGAAATAAAAATATCGCATGGAGGAGAAGTAGTGAGCTTAACTATATATAAAAAAGATTTTCCAAAGTTAGCCCCCTTTTTAAAAATAGATGAAGTTCGCGATTTACTAAGTAAAGTATTTATTGAAATTTTTTTTTACATTAATAAAAAAAAAAATAAAAAAAAAAGTAAGGAAAAGTTTTAATATTTAATGTCATTCTTAATAATAGTACTTTTTTTAATTTTTATTCCTTTCCCCTCCCTACACCCTTTATTTTTATTTTTATTTACAGATGTTTATTTAGAGTGAAGTAAGAGAAGATAGATTTTCTTAACGTTAATATTATTATTTATTATTAGTGGAGCTGTATTCTTAATATCTACCAGTGATTTAGTTTCTGTTTTTTTAGCTATCGAGTTGCAAAGTTATGGTTTATATTTACTTAGTACTATTTATAGAAATTCAGAGTTGTCTACTACAGGAGGACTTATGTATTTTTTATTAGGAGGATTGAGTTCGTGTTTTATTTTACTAGGTTCAAGTTTATTATATGCAAATTCAGGTACAACTAGTTTAGATGGTTTATATGCAATTACAAGTATTGGTGATAATTTAGATTACTGATACAAACCTTATTATATAAATTTTTCTTTCTTGGTGTTTACTATTGGATTCTTATTCAAAGTTTCAGCTGCACCTTTCCACTTTTGATCACCTGATGTATATGATGCAATACCTACAATAGTTACAACATTTGTGGCTATAATAGCTAAAATTTCTATATTTGTTTTCTTTTTAGAGATAGTTTTTTATACTAAAAATTATTTTTCAGAGTTTAATTGAACATATGGTTTATTAATTAGTTCGTTATTATCTTTAGTTATAGGTACAACTGTTGGTTTAACTCAGTTTAGAATAAAAAGATTATTCGCATACAGTACTATTTCTCATGTAGGGTTCATATTATTAGCACTAAGTATATCTAGTGTAGAGTCTAGTCAAGCCTTTATTTTTTATTTAATGCAATATTCTATTAGTAATTTAAATGCCTTTATTATATTAATTGCTATAGGATTTTCTTTATACTATTATATTAGCGATAATAAAGAGTATAAAGAATTATTAGATAACAATAATTCTCCTGCCTCGAGGTATGGGAAACCTCTTTTTAGGGATTTATGATCAAACTCCAAAGAATACCTAAAGCTTAAGGTACCAAGTTATATTTTAAATACAGTATACCGGTGAGTTAATTATTCATGAATGGTGACAAGCCTTTCAACATTCTTAAATGTTGGTTTAGTAGTTTTACTAAATAAGATAATCGAAAGAACAATGGTAAATCGTGGATCTAAGTCAGCACTAAATACACTTAATGCTGTAAAAGAGCAACGGGTAGATGGTCATAGTTGTGTAAGATTAAATTCTTTACAATTAAGGTATACTCTAATGGGCTTCGAAAGAAGCTATCAAACCAGAATCCTTTCTAATCATTTTAATTTTTATAAAAATTCTTCTTGTTTTTCTACATGCCAAGTTAAAAATAAATTAAATCCTTGATATATAACGGGGTTTTCTGACGGTGAATCTAATTTTAGAGTAGGAATATCTCAAAGTAATTCAAAATTAGGTTGAATTGTACAACCTGTTTTTCAAATTGAGTTACATAAAAAAGATCTTAATTTGTTAAAAAAAATTAAAGCATATTTTGATGTAGGGGAAATTTATTTTAAAGAAAGTTCTTGTAATTTTAAAGTACAATCTTTAAAAGGTGTAAAAGTAATAATTAATCATTTTGAAAAATATCCTCTTTTTACTAAAAAACGGGAAGATTTTTTATTATTTACTCAAATTGTTGTTTTAATTAGTCAAAAAGAACATTTAACTAATGAAGGTTTACAGAAAATTATATCTTTAAAAGCTTCTATGAACTTGGGTTTACCGAAAACATTAAAAATTGCATTTCCTAATCTCGTGCCTGCTGTTAGACCTAAACGTAGTGATGTAGAGATAGCTAACTCAAAGTTAGATCCTCACTGAGTAGTAGGTTTTTCAGATGCTGAGGGATGTTTTAGTATAAGAGTGACTAAACCTTCAACAGTTAAAACAGGTTATCAGGTACAGTTAAGATATCAAATAACTCAGCATTCTATAGATAAAATTTTTATGAATAGCTTAGTTAAGTTTTGAGATTGTGGTAAAGTTTTTTTTAGATATAAAGAAAGTAAAGTAGATTTTCAAATACTTAAAATTAGTGATATTTCATATAAAGTTGTTCCGTTGTTTTTAAATATACCTTTAGAAAGTGAAAAATATAAAGATTTTTTAGATTTTTGTAAAGCGGTAGATATAATGAAAACAAAGGATCATTTAACTAATAAAGGTTTAGATGAAATTCGGAGACTGAAAGAAGGTATGAATAGAGGAAGAGATAGATAATATATACTATTTATTAGTATTCTGTCTTTTTAATTCTAAATATACATATTTTTGTAGTAATTATTTGTAAGATAAATCTGGTTGCCGTGATACAACTAATAAGCCAATTAAAAGGATTTTTCTATATAAATCCTACATTAGCTTTAAGTTTAGTGATAACTATATTCTCTTTTGCAGGTATACCTCCTCTTATAGGATTCTTTGCTAAACAGATGGTATTAAGTGCTGCTATTGATAGTGGTTATATTTTTATTTCTTTAGTTGCAATAACAACTAGTGTTATTGGTGGTGTTTATTATTTAAATATTATTAAAGAAATTTTTTTCTTTAAACCGGAATATAAAATAAATCCTTTATTGGAAAATTTAAACTTTCGTGGTAACATTTATAATAAACAAAATACTTTAATAAAAAGTGTTTCATTTAAATATAATAATATTGTTTTATCTAGTCCTATGACTATTACAATTTCTGTTATAACATTATTAATCTTACTGTTTATGTTTGTAAGTAAAGAATGATTAAGTATGGGTACCATTTATATCTTATTCATATTAAGCGTTAAAGGATATCATATTCGTAATTTATTACTAATTTTAAACACAAATTTATTTTATAAATTGAATTTTATAGTTTACACGGTAAAGACAGAAAGTAAAATATATAATAAGGATACTTTAGGTTTTAATCAAAATTCTTTTAGATCTGTTATATCTTTACCATCTTATTCCTTCCAACAATTTTCTAGGTATTCTACGTTTAGAAATATAAAGAAAATTTCTTCCGTTTCACCTTGATTCATCTCAGGATATTCAGATGCAGAGGCTTGTTTTAATGTAGGTCTACAAAAAAATCCTAACGGTAAATTTTATGTTAGACCGATATTTCAAATAAAAGTACACTCAAGAGATGTATTGTTGTTAACAGAAATAAGACAATATTTTGAAAATATAGGTAATATTTATACTACTAGTAAATATTCAGTTTTTGTAGTAAAATCTACAAGCGATCTTTTAAAAATTATTTCACATTTCGATCATTATCCTTTGGTTACTCAAAAAAAAGCTGATTTTTTTTTATTTAAAGAAATAATTAATAAAATGGTTATAGGAGATCATTTATCAGCTAAAGGGTTACAGGAAATTATTAATATTCGTGCGTCTATAAATTTAGGTTTATCTGATAATTTAAAATTTCTTTTTCCTGACACTATTCCTGTAGTTAGACCTTTGATAAAGGATACTATTATACCTGACCCTGAATGAATGGCAGGATTTGTATCTGGTGAAGGATGTTTTTTAGTTAATATTGCTAAGTATGGAAAAAATAAACTAAATTATGTTTCATTAAGTTTTAAAGTATCTCTACATTCAAGAGATAAGTTTTTATTAAAATCTTTTATTTCTTTTTTTGACTGTGGCTTATTTAATTATCAAGACAAAAATAAGAAATCCGGGGTTTTTATTGTTAGAAAATTTATTGATATTTATGATAAAATACTTTCATTCTTTTTAAATCATACTATAAGAGGTATTAAAAGAGAAGATTTTAAGGATTGGTGTGAAGTAGCTGAATTAATTAGAAATAAAGATCATTTAACTGAAGAAGGAATAAATAAAATTCATAAAATAAAAAATAATATGAATACATTAAGATAATGTATTTTTTTTTTGTTTAAGTTATTTAACCTATATGCAATAAGTTAGCTCAGATTATTTTTTTTATTCTGAAAAATAATTAAAAATAATTGGATTAATAGCAAGAATATCAAAACCCCGTTGTTTATTTGATAATTTGCTGCGAAATTTATTAAAATAATAAATCTTTTAATTGTGACGCAAGTTCTTAATTTTAATAAATACGTTCAACGACTTTATATATGTGATTATTATAATAAATCTAATATAAATCCAATACTTATTTAACTTTTAAATAATTAGGTAGGTAAAGACATAGTCTGAACAATATAGAAATATATTGAAAAATTAACTGAAATTTAATAAATCTAAGAATTAGATTATTAATTTAATTAGTTATTAACATATTTGACCATATTGGTACAAATCTTATTTAGTTCTTAAATGAGTAGTATAAGTATATTTTTTTTAGTCGTTTTAGTTATAGCTGTTCTTTTTTTAGCTATTAACTTTATTTTTGCTCCACATAATCCTAAAATTTGATTTGGGAAATCAATATATAGGGAAAAACTACAAAACTCCAGGGAAACTTTAAAGCTTCTGATACTAAGCATTAATCGAAATATTAAATGTGGCTGAAATAATTACTCAGGTATAGTAACAAGTCGGAAGATATACGAAAGTATAATAGGTGACCGTGGATCTAAATCAATATTAAATTATCTTAATATTGTAAAAGAGCAACGAGTAGATGGTAGTTACATTGAACATTTAAATTTAAATTTAAATTTAAACAGAAGATGCTTAATGTTAAGGTGTACTCTAGTGGACTACGAAAGAAGTTATCATACCAAAATCCCTTCTAATCTTATAAAATTAAAAAGAAATTTTTGTACTCTAGAATCAAAATTAAATCCTTATTATATCACAGGTTTTGTTGATGGTGAAGGTTCTTTTATATTAACTATAATAAAAGATAATAAATATAAATCAGGTTGACGTGCTGCCTGTAGATTTGTAATAAGCTTACATAAAAAAGATTTAAATTTGTTAAATAAAATTAAAGAATTTTTTGGTGTAGGTAATATATTCCTTATGTCTAGAAATTCAGGACAGTATCGTGTTGAATCCTTAAATGGTTTAGAAGCTATAATAAATCATTTTGATAATTATCCTTTAATTACGAAGAAACAAACAGATTATGCATTGTTTAAATTAGCTTATAATTTAATAAAAAATAAAAGTCGTCATACTAAAGAGGGACTATTAAAACTTGTTGCATTAAAAGCTGTAATAAATAATGGTATAAACAATGATTTAGCTATTAATTTTCCTGAGGTTAAAACTATATTAAGACCTGAAACACTTATACCTCAAATTAGAGATCCTTTTTGATTATCTGGGTTTACAGAAGCAGAAGGTTGTTTTAGTGTTGTAGTTTTTAAAAATAAAACTTCTAAATTTGGGGAAGGGGTTAAATTAAGTTTTATTTTGACTCAGAAGATTAGGGATGAGTTTTTAATAAAAAGTTTCATAGGGTATTTAGGATGTGGTAATACAAATCTAGATTCTAGAGGTACTATCGATTTTAGAGTAACTAATTTTTCTAGTATAAGAGATATTATTCTTCCTTTTTTTATAAAATTTCCTTTAATAGGTAATAAGAATTTAGACTTTTCAGATTTTCAAGAAGTTGTTAAATTAATGGGAAATAAATTACATTTAACTAGAGAAGGGTTAGAAAAAATAAAAAAAATTCAGGGTAATATGAATACAAATAGAAAAGGATAGTTATATATATATAATTTTTTTTTTAAGTAAGAGAAATTTGGTTTAAACGTATCAAGAGAAATATTCTATATTTGAATGTGGATTTCATAGTTTTTTAGGGCAAAATAGAAGCCAATTTACTATTAAATTCTTTATTTATGGGCTTATTTTTTTACTTTTAGACTTAGAAATACTTTTGATTTTCCCTTTTGCTGTTAGTAGTTATTCTAATGATTTATATGGATTAAGTATTGTTTTAGCTTTTACTACAATTGTTACTATAGGTTTTATTTATGAGTTAGGTAAAAATGCTTTAAAAATAGAGAGCAGACAATCATTAATCCTAGATAAACTTAATAAAATAAAAATAATTACTTTGTAGTGGTTTTTGTTTTTTAAGATATTATTTTGTTCTTCTATTGATTTAAATTTCATGACTAGTTTTAGGTTTTCCGTGAATTGTGGTTGTGTATAGACAATTAGTTTAAGGACTTATTTATAAAAAAAAAAATTTTTTTTTAAATATTATTATTAGCTTAAAGGTAAAGCAAAATATATTATATGTAAGATATATTTGATTTTAGTTCAAATCTAAAATAATAGTGCGTGGGTGCGTGGGTGCGTGGGAGGGGGAAATTACTTTAGTATATGTTCGCCGATGTTTGAATGAGTAGCCCGTGTTTTATATGATAAATATCAAGAGGCTCGATTATAATCGAGCCTGGGTTATAACGATAATTAATAAATTAGATAAAGAACGATAATTAATAAATTAGATAAAGAACCGATATATGTCTTTTAATATTTCTATACAAAGTGCGCATGTAGAGTGAAGTTTAGGTGAGTTAAAATAAATAGCAAAATTAAATTCTTTATCTTCTTTTGAACTTGAGTATAGATTTCCTGGATAATCTGTAGCAAATGAAAATAAAATTTTACATACTAGCCCTATGATATTCTTATAGCAGGGTGTTTTTTTTTCTAATGGTTACATAAACCTTGCTAGGTGTTGTTTTAGTCAAAAATAGTTCATTTTTACTATATTATACCGATTGATGAAAATATCAATAATGTTTATATAACAAAAATGTTATTGGGTGTCTTGTTTTCTTTTTGAGTTCAAAAGAATTTTTTTTTTTTAGATGAATTTGCAGTGTATAGGGATTATACTAAATTCCTTTAAATAAAAGTATTACTTAAGGTTAAAGTTAATGGAGGTATAAACCTAAATTAAAAAAAGATCTTGATGGACGTAAATAAAAATCATTTCCCTTCCCTCCCCTCCCCCACCTCCCCCCCCCCCTCTTTTTTTTTTCTTTATATTTTATAATTTTTTTCTTTACAGATTAAAGAATATTATTTATATTTACTTATTTATCCTAATTAATAAAATTAAGTGATCTGTAAAGAAAAAAAAAAGAGTCTTATCTTAGGTATAAACTTATTTAATATTCTTTTTGTTGTTTAATTTATAATTTGTAATACATAAAAGTAATTTAGGAATGTCTCAGGTAATCTCGCTCAAACCGCTGATTTATATTTAGTATTTATGGGTTTATGCTAAAAATTCAGATTTATTTTGTTTGGTAATGTGTTTATTCTTACATTTAAATATAAACAAAACAGTGAGGGGGGGGGGGGGATTATTAATATTCTATTCTATTCTATTCTATTCTATTCTCTTCTATTCTATTCTATTCTATGGTTGTGTATATGCTAATACTTGGGCATTAACGCGAGCACTCTTTATTGTGGTGTTGTATTGTAATCAAATGGAAATAAAAAAAAATAGTAGTATAATTAATATTTATGTTATTAGCAGCTAAAATAATAGGAACAGGGTTGGCTACAACTGGTCTGATTGGAGCTGGAGTAGGAATAGGGATAGTTTTCGGTTCACTTATTTTAGGTGTGGCTCGAAACCCTGCACTAAAAGGTCAATTATTTTCATATGCTATCTTAGGGTTTGCTTTTTCAGAAGCTACTGGATTAAGTAAATAGTTCAGTATAAATCGAGTTAACTGCAAGAAGTACCGGTTTGCGGGTTAACTTGCAGCGAAATTAGCTTTTATATAGTTAATACGTTCAACGACTTGTAATACGATATTTATTAAATACACAGTCTGATCAATAAAGTAATTTATTGTATTAACAAGATTAATAACAATAATCTCTGGTAGGTAAAATAAATCTTAATTTATTTTACTTATATATATTATATTAATCTTGAATTGATTACTAAGGATGGGTTGCTAATTGAGCCAAATGATATAACTTAATTCTAAACAATGAGAATTTATTATTTTAATAGTAAAAAAGACTGTTTAGAAAATTAATAAAAAAAAAATGAAATATTTTTGTATACATTTATTTATTGAAAAGACGCTACTTTTACGTTCATTTAGTACCAAACCGGAAGATGTTTACAACTATGCAATAAAAATATATACTGAGCCTTTAAATCAACGGAAGTTAATACGAGAAGAAAATAATGGGAAAATAGGTATATACTGCTGAGTAAATAAGATAAACGGTAAATACTACATAGGTAGCGGAGACCCGTTATATTTAAGAATTAGTGATTATTTTCAAGATTGATATCTTTTATCCAGAACACGGTTATATATAGTAAGAGCATTATCTAAGTAGGGTATGGCTAATTTTTCTCTTATTATTCTAGAATATTCAGATTCTCAAGATTTAATTAAATGTGAGCAAAAATGAATTGATTTACTTAAGCCTCAATACAATTTGAACCCTACGGCTGGAAGCTCTAAAGGTTCTAAACATACTGAGGGAAGTATAGAAAAAATGAAAAATAATGCTTTAGGGAGAAAACACACAGAAAAAGTTAAACAAATTATGAGTGAATCTCGTATGGGGGGAAAATAATCCTTTTTATGGTAGAACTCATAATGAAGAGTCTTTAAAATTATTAATAAAAGCGGCAGAAAATAGAGTTAAATCACCAGTTCCTGGTCTAGAAGTTGATATAATAGATCTTGAAACTAAATTAACTCATACTTTTGAGTCTATACGTAAAGCTGCAAATTTTATGGATTCTGATATAAAAACTATATTACGTCGTGAAAAATTACAAAATATCAAAGGTATTAACACCCCTTATAAAAAAAAGATATGTAATTATTATAAAAATAGGTTAGTTATTAATTAATGTATTTGCTTTAATGATGGCTTTTTTATTATTGTACGTTATATAAAGATGAAAAAATAATTTTCCTTTTAAGTCATTATCTTTCCTGTTTTTTTAGTTCTATATGTTATAATTTAATTCTATTTAATATGAATGTATAAATACAACTATATAGTTAACTAAATAGAAAAAAAAAAAAAAGAATAAAAAAAATGAATTTATTATTAAACAATTTAATTATTAAATTAGATGCACCAACAGCTTGAGGAATTTATTTTCAAGATAGTGCAACACCTCAAATGGAAGGATTAGTGGAATTACATGATAACATTATGTATTACCTAGTTATAATTTTATTTAGTGTAGGATGAGTTTTATTATCTATAATAAAAAATTTTGTAGATAGTGCTTCTCCTATATCTCATAAATATTTAAATCACGGTATAAGTATTAATGTGCCTATTCAAAAGTGTCTTAAATTATTTAAAGTGCAAGTTCTTAATTCTGTTAAGTTTTATAGTACTACTCCTAAAGTTAGTAGTGTAAAATATTATGAATACCCTTGTTCTATTAAATCTTTAATAATAAAAGAAAATAAAAATAAATCTGGTATTTACAAATGAACCAATAAATTAACAAATGATGTTTATATCGGTCAATCTATTGACTTAGGTAATAGATTTATGAGATATTTTAATGTTAGTTATTTAAATAATAGAGGTACTCTTGTAATACATAGAGCTTTATTAAAATACGGATATTCTAATTTTTCTTTAGATATTTTAGAATATTGTGATATTGACAATTTAACAGAAAGAGAACAATATTACTTTGATAAATTAAATCCTAAATATAATACTTTAAAAGTAGCTGGGAGTTCTTTAGGTCGTAAACATACTGAAGAAACTAAAATCAAAATAAGTAAATCTTTAAAAGGAGTTTATACTAAAGAAAACTCTGCTTTATTTGGTCGTAAACATACAGAAGAAACTAAAAAACTAATGTCTTTAAAAAAATCTAAAGAAAATAACTCTTTCTTTGGAAAAACACACACGGAAGGTGCTAAAGCACTAATGAGAGAGAAAGCTTTAGGTAGAAAACACTCGGAGGAAACTTTATTAAAAATGAGTGCAAGTAGAGGGCATTCTGTTTATATTTATGAAAAAAATAATGATGAAGGTTTCAAGTTGATAGGAAGTTTTGTTTCAATAAGAAGAGCTGCTAAGTTTTTAGGTATTAGTAGTAATACCATAAAACTATATATTAATTCAAATAAAATATTTAAAGAAAGATATAAATTTTCAAGTAAAAATTTACAGGGATAAATTTAAGAAAACTATGAATAAATTTCCTCTATGTGCTGGAAACTCCTAAAGCCTTTAGATACTACAGTATTATTAGTCTAGTTAGTGAAAACTCTAAAGGATGTACAATGGATTATCAGCAGGAAACCAAAATAATAAACCTTGTTATGTTATTAGTAGGATCCTCAGAGACTACACGTGGAAGCTGTATGACATAATATACAGTAAGATATAGTCCGGTTAAGTATGAAAGTACTTATGTTTGTTGACATTGATCGAGTTAATATGAACTATTACACCTGCTGTAATTTTAATATTAATCGCATTCCCTTCTTTTAAACTTTTATACCTTATGGATGAAGTTAGCGATCCTTCTATGTCTGTTTTAGCAGAAGGTTTCTTTTTAAGTGGCCTTAAATTATTTATATTTTATGTTTTTTATAAAATAAAAGATGCCAGTAATAAAAATTATTTTTCTGGAGAAAAAAACAATACTTATATATATAATTGACTAGCTCAAGTTAATTTTATTCGTCGTTCATTATACTCTAATCCTTATATCTCTACTAATTTAATATTTAAAAGAACATTTCATACAAAAATGAGAGCCTCTAGCAGAATAGGTCCTCATAATGATGATATATTATCTGTAGTGGTTGGTTCTCTATTAGGAGATGCTTATGGAAATGCTAGAACAGTAGAAGGTACTAGAATTTCGTATAGACAAAGTAGTGTACATAAAGAATATTTATTTTGATTATATGATTTTTATTTACAAAGAGGTTATTGTTCAAATCTTGAACCAAGAAAATATACAAGAAAATTAAAAGGTAAAGAGTTTTATGGTTATGAATTTAATACTTTTACATTTAGAAGTTTTAATTGAATTCATAAATTATTTTATAAAAAAGGAGTTAAATATATAAATCCTAACATAGAAAAATATTTAACTCCTTTAGCCTTAGCTATATTAATAATGGACGATGGAGGTTGAACAGGTAATGGTGTTAGAATAGCCACTAATTGTTTTAAATTAGAGGAAGTGAAATTATTAGGTAATATGTTAGTAAAACTTTATGGTTTAAATTATACAATTCAAACTATAGATAATCATTATTCTATTTATATTACAAAAGATTCGATCCCTAAATTAAGAAAATTATTATTACCTTATATTATACCTAGTATGAAATATAAATTAGGTTTAAAAGATGATGGGTAAGTATAAGTTCTTTTAATAAATATAAAATATATCTAATAGTCGTGAAATTAGTAGAAAGAAGTAATTAAATAATAGAGCCATGTTTAGTTAATTTACTTTAATTAGTTTAAGTTTCGATTTATTAATTTCTAAGATTTTGACAAAAATCTTTAAGAAGATTTTATCTTTTTTGGCGACACGAGTGAAAACAGTTAATATACTATTATTTTAGTATCGCTTTTTTTATAAAAGTTATAATAGTACAAGACTGTCAGTAGATAATTTTGTTTTTCTTTATCTATTGCAACAGACTGGGTCACTTGTGGGTGGCAAATTTTAATGCTGCTTAATGTACAGTCGATAGGTAAATTATTACCTTGCACCAATGATACTGATCATACCAATATCCGGATTTCTTAGATTCTAGTGATGAATTTATAGAATTTGATTCTTATATAGTACCTGAATCTGATTTAGAAGAAGGTGGATTAAGAATGCTAGAAGTTGATAATAGAGTAATTATACCTGAATTAACACACGTTAGATTTATTATTACTGCAGGGGACGTTATACATAAAAGATTTTAATATTTTTCTTGAGTGTAAAAAAAATCAAATTCCGGGGAAACCCTAAAGCTCTAGTAACCAAAGTAAAAGATAAAAATTTTTACTGGCTTGTTTAATACTCAAGGTATGGTAATATCACTAGGGATTCTAATAATAGGAATGGGTTATCGCGGATCTAAAATACCTCTCTTAAATACAATTATTATTTAATGATGTGTAAAAGAGCAACGAGTAGATGGTTTTTCGATATCTAGTTATTTAGATGTTGTAAGGTGTACTCTAGTCGCCAGGAAAGCTGGTTCTTGGGTGAAAAACTAGTAACCCAATTTTAAAGTTCCCATATTATTATTTTTTTTTTTTGAATATGGTTTATATATGTAAACCAATAAGAGTAATTTTTACGTTTTTGATAATATTGTATTTTATTTTTCATTTTTTTGAGCATATTTTACTTATTTATTCTTATTTCTTTTTGTTTTATTTTTTTTATACTAAGAATGAATCAGATTTTTATGTACCCGTGCAATTTGTACCCTTTAAAGGTACAAGAAGTTATAGTACATCCTCGAATAAAACTACTTTCGATGACTATAAGTATATTACAAGTGAGGTTTTAAATAATTTATTAAGGAATCAGGAAGTTTCCATTACTGAAGATGAATTAAATAGACTTAAAAATATACCTGGTGTTGAGTTTGATTTACCTTTAAATGAATTAACTATTTCTTCTTTTGAGCATCTTATAGGTAAACCTAAATCAAGAAAATTTAAACCCGGGGTTTATATTTTTACTCATAAGAATTCAGGTTGTAAATATGTAGGTTCTAGTAATAGTCTTTCTAGAAGGTTAAATCAATATTTTACCTTTAGACACATAAATCAAGATAATTCTGGGTTATTGCTTCCTTTATTAAAAAAAGATGGATTTATTGCATTTAGATTACAAATTTTTGTAATACCTGAAGACTTTACTACATCTAGTGGAAATAGATTTGATTATTCTTATTTGTTTTTAGAGCAATATCATTTATTAAATTCTCGGTTTAATCTGAATACTCAAAGAATAGTTAATTTTAGAGTTAATCAAGGTAAAAAAGTTTATATCTATAGTTTAAAGGGAGATGTTTTATATTATGCGGGTAAGTCTCTAAACGAGGTTATGAGTAATTTAAGAATTCATTATGAGACTTGTACTAATTGTATTAAAACGGGGGATAGTTATTTAGATTTTTTTAGAATTACGGATACCCTTTTAGATAATGCAGAGAAAACTAATTTAAGTTTTAATGAGATTCTTGATTTATTGGATGTTAAAAGAAAGGAGGCTTCTATAAAGAATACTAGGGCTAGATTTAGTAAATCAATTATAATAAAAAAGGAAGGAGAAGAAGAAATTAAGGTATTTTCAAGTATAACTGCTTCAGTTGAATATTTAAATAGTTTAAATATTAAGGCTGATAGAAATAAAATAGCTAAAATGTTAAATACAGACAATTCGTATAAAGGTTATTTATTTTATCTGTCTAACGATTAAGATATATTTGAAAAATAGAATAAAAAAAATATGGTTCGTCATTTGCTGTACCTTCATTAGGTGTAAAATGTGATGCATATCCAGGTAGATTAAATCAAGTATCTATCTTTGTAAACAGAGAAGGTGTTTTCTATGGTCAATGTAGTGAAATTTGTGGTATTCTACACAGTTCTATGCCAATTGTTATAGAATCTGTTTCTTTGGAAAAATTTTTAACATGACTTGAAGAACAATAAATAAATTAATTTATAATTTTATATAAATATGTATATATATATAGTAAATATCTATTATAGATTTACTAAGTGTGTTAGCTTAATTGGTAAAGCGTGGTAGTACGGTTACTAAGACTATAGGTTCAAGTCCTATACGCACTTTTCCCTAGGTATATTGGGAAATTCTTTTAAATAATTTGTTTAGTTAGTTACATGTAGATGAATATAACATTGATACTTTTTTTAATAGGGATTTTAGGTTTTGTTTTAAATAGAAAAAATATTATATTAATGCTTATTTCAATTGAAATAATGCTTTTATCTATAACATTCTTAATATTAATAAGTTCACTTAATATTGATGATATAATAGGTCAAACTTACGCTATTTATATAATTATTGTAGCAGGTGCTGAATCTGCAATAGGTTTAGGTATTTTAGTTGCCTTCTATAGATTAAGAGGAAGCATTGCAATAGAATATAAATAATGTATTTAAGTATTATTACTTTACCTTTATTAGGGTCTATAGTATCCGGCTTTTTTGGACGTAAAGTTGGAGTAAGCGGTGCACATATAATAACTTGTACTAGTATAATTACAACTACAATATTAGCTATTATAGCTTTTTTTGAAGTAGGTTTAAATAATATTACTTTATCTATTAATTTATTTAGATGAATTGATAGTGAATGGTTTAATATTAATTGAGGATTTCAGTTCGATAGCTTAACAGTGAAATTTGAAGATTTTTTACAAATCTTGTATGCTGTGTTGGTTTGAATCCAACTGTGTAAGATATCTATTTTTATTTTTATTTTTTTTATATTTATGTCTATGTATTTACCTTTCAATTTAATTTTTGATTTAATATGACTTGTTTTAGAGCTTGCGCCTGAATATTCAGAATTTTTTACTTATAAATCTGAATTAAAATTTTATTCTAATGTAAAAAATAAACTAAACACTTACTCTATAAGGTGTAATAATCGGAGAAAGTACTCGACATCATGTGGTAATAATTTACAGGAAAATATTCAACCTCAGATAAGTAGTCAATTTAGCATAAAAGAATTTTCTTTTGAAACTAATTTCTTAGAATGATTTGTTGGATTTACTGATGCTGAAGGTAATTTTTGTATTAATGCTGTGAAAAACACTAAACTCGTTGTATCTAGGTTTACATTTATGTTTAAAATAGGATTACATAAGGATGATATCGAAGTTTTGATCTATATTAGAGATAAATTAGGTATAGGGGGAGTTCGTCTTTATCGTGATGAGTGTATATTTAGTGTTACAAATAAAGAAGGAATTGCCTTATTAATATCTATTTTTGATAAATTTAATTTAAATACTACAAAACATTTAGATTTTTTAGATTTTAAAGAAGCTTTTTATTTATATTTAAATAAAACAGAAAATTTATATATTTCTGCTTGTAGCATTGATGTAAAAGAGAAAATCTTAAATTTAAAAAATCAAATGAACACTAATCGTATTAATTTCGATAGACCTGGAAATTGTCCTATTACTATTACAAATTTTTGATTATTAGGGTTTATAGAAGGAGACGGTTCTTTTTTTATTAGAAGGGATAATTTAATCCCTACTTTTGCTATTGAAGTTTCAGGTATACAATTATCTGTGTTAGTTAGTATTAAACTGTTTTTAGAGAGTTCTTTAGGTTTTGATAAATATTCTATGTTTAAATTAAAAAATAGTTCTATTATTTCTGTAAATACATCTAAGCCTAGATGTAATAGTAAAAGTAAAGTATTTATAATAATTAATAATATTAATGTTTTAAATAATTATTTTATACCTTTTTTTAATGAAACAGAATTTTTAACAAAAAAAGGTAAAGATTTTAAAGATTTTATTTTAATATCTGGTGTTGTTTATATTGGTGCTCATAGAAGAGAAGATATAAGATCTTTAATTTTAAAATTATCTTATACTATGAATAATTTTAGATTAAGTACTAATAAAGAGACAGTTAATAATTTATCTAGTAAAGAAATGGATTTACTATTAAATGCTTTACCTACAATTTCTCGTTTATTCGATGGTAGAGTAATAGATAGTAAAACTAAAAAAATATTACCTAAATTAAATAGTTGTGTGTATGAAATTATTAGTAAAAAAGGTGAAATATTCCTAGCTAACAGTTTAAGTGAAGCTGCTTTAATTATAGATATATATCCTGATACTTTAAGTAAACACTTGGATGTAGAAGTATCGCATTCAGAAGAATATGTAAAAATTAAAACATATAAAATAAAAAGAGTTAAGGTTTTTATAAAGTAGATTAATTAATATGTTACGTTTACATTGAAAAAGAATATTAATTAATAAAATTCAAGGTAGGTAAGCTAATATAAAATAAGGATGGTAAAAAAAAAGATATAAACAAGTTTTATATTTATACATATGTAAAGAAAAAAAAAATAAATTTATAAATTGAGAACCTTTCTGATTTAATAGAGATTATCTATTTTATTTGTATGATAAGGTCTATACTTAAATAATGTTTTAATAAATTAGGTTTGTCTTTAGTGTTAATATATAAAATAGGTAAATATTTAAATATAGGAGGATTAGGGGTTGGCAAGATTATATTCAAACAAGTCTATACTTACATAAAAAAAGGTGAAAACGGTTAAAAGGCGTACTTCTTAAGACCGTCGGCAGTTATAAATGTCGCTACAGACTGGTTCACCAGGGTTAGGCTGAAATGTCTGTCCAAATGTACAGTCGGGTTCTAGAATGAGTGTGATATCATAGGGAGGATGTACACAGTGAATATCTTGTAATTTAAAGACGATAGTCTTTTTTTTTTTTTTTAGAAAAACTGTAAAATTCCCGAGTATTAATTTACTGTGAAAGTCAAAAATTAAGTATAGTTAATGGACTTTTATGCGTGTTAACTAGAATTGAGCTATGCTTATACCTGTATTAATTATAAGTTCTTTAGTACATCTTTACTCTATTGGGTATATGAGCAGTGATCCTCGAGGAAGCCTTAGGGGAAAAGGTTTCTATGGGGACAAATTGTCAAATTCCGGGAATATCCTAAAGCTTAAGGTACCAAACTATATTTTAAAAATTATATGTGGATGAGTTAATTACTCATGTATGGTAATAAACCTAAAGATTTGCGAAAGCAAAATGGACTATCGCGGATCTAAGTCAATATTAAATTACATTAATATTGTAAAAGAGCAAAGAGTAGACGGCAGTTTTTCAGCTAAGTTTTGTTTAGTTGATTTAAGGTGTATTCTAAAGGGTTTTGAAAGAAATCTTGTTAAATATCAAAATTTTAAAGGTCAATTCCTTTGAAGTTCTTATGTTAAAATCCCATCTAATCAATTCCGTTTTCATTCTGGGTTTTCTTATCAAGGTTGTTGAGGTAAACTAAGTAAAAGAAAAATAAGTTATTCAACTTCTACTCGCATAAATCCTGCAGTTTGATCTGGTTTAATTGATGGAGAAGGTTCTTTTTCACTCATTCTGATTAAAAATCCCAATAGAAAATTAGGTTGACGAATTGAACCTAAATTTCAATTAGGGTTAAATATAAAAGATTATGATGTATTAATCCAGCTGCAGAGTTTTTTTGAAGGTGTCGGTAAAATCTATATAGTTCGGGAAGGGAAGTTTGTTAATTTTGTAATTAATTCAATTAAAGATTTAAACAAGCTTATTTTTTATTTGGATAAATACCCACTATTAACTCAAAAATCTGCAGATTTTTTTTTATTTAAACAAGCAGTAAATTTAATTAATAATAAAGTTCATCTTACTCATGAAGGTTTATTAAAGATAGTAAATATAAAAGCATCTATGAATTTAGGGTTATCGGATAAATTAAAATCTGAGTTTCCTGAGTTTAGCCGAGTAGATAGACCAGTTATTAATTGTGATAATCTAATTATAAATCCTTCTTGACTTTCAGGTTTTGTCAGTGCTGAAGGAAACTTCGATGTTCGTATACCTAAAGTAAATAATAATACTGGTTATAGAGTACAATTAAGATTTAGAATCACTCAACATGTTAGAGATATTCTTTTAATGGAAAAAATAATTCAATTTTTAGGGGGGAGGTAGAATATATAAATATACCAAATCAGCTGTTCATATAAGTATAGTTGATTTTTCTTTAATTACTGAAAAAATAATACCTTTTTTTAAGGAAAATTCTTTAGTGGGTGTAAAATCTTTGGATTTTTTAGATTGATGTAAAATTCATGAGTTGATGGTTAACCGCTTACATCTGTCTATTGAGGGTATTAATGATATTCGAGAGATAAAATCAGGTATGAATAACAGTAGAGATTTTAAAGTTGAAGGAGATGAATAGTAATTTTTTTTTATAAAACTATATTAAACAATATCTTAATATATAATATATATAGGTTTAATATTAGTTTATGGTTTATCTTATTTAGATTTTGTATAAATTATTCCTGTTTCATCTTAAAATAAGAAACACTGTAAAACAAATTGAAAGAGGAATTTAACAAGATGCATAATCAACGGTTCTTTAGTTATTTAGGATTATTCACATTTATGATGATTATTCTTGTTACAGCCAATAATTATTTATTATTATTTGTTGGTTGAGAAGGTGTTGGAGTTTGTTCTTATTTATTAGTTAGTTTTTGATTTACTAGAATAGCCGCAAATCAAAGTTCTATGGCAGCCTTTTTAACTAATAGAGTAGGAGATTGCTTTTTTACTATAGGAATGTTTGTTATTTTATGATCTTTAGGTAAGGAACAAATTTTTAAATTCTTACTTTATATAATAAGTAAGGTGAATCAATATACTGATCTTTCTTTTACATATAACAATAAATGCAAAAAGATACGTAATATTTCTAGTTCAAAAATAAGGACATATAATCTGTCCCGTTTTTCTAGTTCAGGTCAAATTAGACAGTATTCTAGTCTTGGTTCCTATTTAGCCGGTTTAATTGAAGGAGATGGGCACATTGCTGTACAAAATGTTAGGACACAAAAAGTAGTTCACAGACCAAAAATAATTATTGCATTTAATATACATGATAAATCCTTAGCTGAAAAATTAAATACTAAATTAAACGTTGGTAAAGTGATTGACAGATCAGAGACTGGTCATGTATTATTACAAATTTTAGCTAAAGAAGAAGTTTTAAAAATAATAAATTTAATAAATGGTCACATGAGAACCCCTAAATTAGAAGCACTGCATAGAGCTATTAATTGAATTAATCAAAAAGATAATAGTTCAATACCTTGTTTAGGGTTAGATACATCTCCTTTAAAGAGTAATGCCTGATTAGCTGGATTCTCTGATGCTAATGGTTGCTTTAGTATAACTACTTATGACCGAAAAAAAAACGGAGTCTTTTTAAGAACTAGCGTTCAAACTTCTTTCCGTATAGAAGTAAAACAAAATTATTCTAGAGAAGTTACACTTGAACAAGGTGGATCTAGTTTTTTTCATATTATGAGTGAAATATCTCATTTTTTTACTGTAAACCTTTATACTAGAACTAGAAAAACTGAAAATAAAGTCTTTTATGCATTCGCAGTTGTAGCACATAACTTCAGAAGTCATGAAATACTTCGTGAATATTTTTCTAAATTTCCTCTGTATTCTTCAAAATATTTAGCTTATAAAGATTGATGCCTTGTTCAAAAACTTCATAAAGGATCTTTAACTAAAGAGAATCTGGAAAAAATAAAAGAGATAAAAAATCAGTTTAATAGTAAAAGAAAAGTATTTGATTTCTCACATTTAAATAATATTTAGTAAATTGCCGTGGGAGGTAGTAATATCTCTCTTATTATATAACTATATGCGGGAAACCCCTAAAATCTTTTTATAGATTTTCTGAAACCTTTTATATGCGTACAGAAAACTTAATAATTAAAAAGAATAGATTTTTTCAAGTATTATATAAATATCTTAAATTATTCTCTATATTCGTCATTTACATATGTTAAGTATGTAAAAATGAAGGGTTGAGGTGGGAAGGTTTAACATAAAAATATTATATATTTATATTATGTTTGCTAGCTTTGTGTACAATATACACTTATCGGGTATCATAATACAGAAGAAAAATGAAAATGGACAATCCGCAGGAAACTGAAAAATTAATGTATAATTTATTTAGGATCCTCAGAGACTACACGTTATACTCCTTATGTGGTACTTATTTTAGGTTGCTTATTTTGCTTAGCGAAATATTTAAATAAAGTGCCTCTGTGTATATATATTAATATATATAAGTAAGGATGAAGATATAGTCCAATTTATAACTGAAAGGTTATAAGAAAAATTGAATTTAGATTATAGTACAGTTTTTTCTTTAGCTCCTTATATTAATGAAAATATAATAATAATAATTGGTATATGTTTATTGATAGGTGCTATGGCTAAAAGTTCTCAAGTTGGACTTCATGTTTGATTACCTATGGCGATGGAGGGTCCTACACCTGTTAGTGCTTTAATCCATGCAGCCACTATGGTGACAGCTGGTGTTTATTTATTAATGCGTTCTTCACCTTTAATAGAATATAGTTCTACCGTATTATTATTATGTTTATGATTAGGTGCTATAACTACTGTATTTAGTTCACTTGTAGGATTTTTCCAACAAGATATTAAAAAAGTTATTGCTTATTCTACTATGAGTCAATTGGCTCGAAAATATACTGATCATTTAAGTATATTTAGGCATCAAACTATATGCGTTGAGCCTATATCTAATATTTTTATTGTTATAGGTAATTCGCAGATAACCAAAGCTCATGATCATTTATTTAATGATCATTATTGTTTAAAATTTTTTAATACATTTACCACTATATGGTTACACATGAATATTATGTTTGTGTCAATAAGATGTGAATTTTGAATAATCAGCAAGTTAGTAGGAATCTCAGAGGCCATACGTTTGATATTAGTCTTTATTAAATTAAAATTAATTAATTTAATGCAAAAATTCTTTGTCTTAAATTCAAATATTTTTAGAAATAAAACTTGCCTTTACCCTAAATTACCCAATAAGTATAGTTTAACCTTCAGAAGAAACATGTCTACAGGTTTTGACCCTAAAATTAGTCTTTCTGATTCTAAATCTTCCAAGGATAACGATGATATCGAGTTAAATGGCTTAGCTTTTAGAGAATGATTAGCAGGATTAATAGATGGAGATGGTTACTTTTTATTATCTAAAAATGGATATAATAGTTGTGAAATAACTATGGATGCTAGAGATAAAAAAGTTTTATTTCTAATACAACAAAGATACGGAGGATCAGTTAAACAAATTTCAAATGCTAATGCATTTAAATATAAATTAAGAAATAAAGATGGTTTAATATCTATATTAAATGATATAAATGGATTAATTAGAAATCCTACGCGTTTATTACAAATGAATAAGCTTTGTGTAAAATTTAATATAAATTTAAAGTATTCTGATAATCTTGTGTTTAATAATGGGTGATTTAGTGGATTTATTGATAGTGATGGTTCAGTTTATTTTAATGAGGCATCAGGACAAGTTTTTATCGGTATATCTCAAAAAAATAAATTTTTATTGGAACCTTTAGTTGATATTTATGGAGGAAGAATTGATATTTCTAGTCCTAAAATAGAAGCATTTAAATATGTTATTTATAGAAAGGGAGAATTATTTAATCTCATAGAAAATTATTTTAGTAAATATCCTTTAAGAACAGAAAAAATGAAAAGAGTTAATTTAATAAAAGAATTTTATTTAACTAGAGTTAGTAAAAAAAATAAGGATATTGAAAAGTTTAATGAATGGATAAAATTTAAAGATAGATGAGAAAAATATCAAGATTAATAAAGAAATGGTCCACATAACGTTATTTAAATTAATAATAGTTATTTTGCAATTAGGAATGATGGTTATAGCTGTTGGTTTATCTTCATATAATGTAGCATTATTCCACTTAGTAAATCATGCATTCTATAAAGGATTATTATTCTTAGGTGCTGGTGCTGTTATACATGCTATGGCTGATAACCAAGACTTTAGAAAATACGGAGGGTTAATCTCTTTTTTACCTTTAAGTTATTCAGTTATACTTATAGCTAGTTTAAGTTTAGTTGCTTTCCCTTTTATGACAGGATTCTATAGTAAAGATTTTATATTAGAATCCGCTTATGGGCAATATTGTTTCAGTAGTATTACAGTTTATATTATAGCAGTTATAGGTGCAATATTTACTACTTTATATTCAGTGAAAGTTCTTTATTTAACTTTCCTAACTAATCCTAATGGACCTTTAATAAATTATAACCATGCTCATGAAAGTGATATTTTTATGAGTTTACCTTTAGTTGTATTAGCTGTATTTTCAATTTTCTTTGGGTTTGTAACTAAAGACATATTTATTGGGCTAGGTTCAGGGTTTTTTATAGATAATAGTATATTTATTCATCCTAATTCTGAAATTATGATAGATACTGAGTTTGGTGTTTCTACTTATTGAAAATTATTGCCTTTTGTTTGTACTATTTCATTTAGTACTATAGCTATAGTATTATCTGAATTTTTATCTGATCTTGTACTTAACTTTAAGTTATCTACTTTAGGTAAAACTATATTTGGTTTTTTTAATCAAAGATTTTTAGTTGAATTCTTTTATAATAAATATATTACAAATTTAATTTTACAGTTAGGAGGACAAACTGTTAAAGTTTTAGATAAAGGTAGTATAGAATTATTGGGACCCTGAGGGTTAGAGAAAACTTTAGTTAATATAAGTAAAAATATTAGTTCACTAAGTAAAGGTATTGTTACTAATTATGCTTTATTTATTTTAATTGGGTTTATTGTTTATATTATAATTGGTACACTGATACCTGATAATTTAATAAGCAATAGTTTAGTTATGTTAATACTTGTACTTGTAATTATCCTAGCTAAAGTTGTAAATAATGATTATTATTCTTCAAAACCTGCTTTAAAAAAATACAGCTAGAAGTCGACCTATTCGCTAGTCGATCTACATCCTATTTATAAATAAAATAATATTTTATTTAATTAACCATAGTACAATAAGAAATAATAATTTATAGGATAAACTCGTTAGATTAAATTTTTGGTTTATTGCAGGTTTTGTTTTATAGTTTTTATTTTTATTTTTATAATTTTTATTTTATAAAAATTATAAAAATGGTTCTATAAGGTTTTTAGCTAAAAAAGGGAGGGTCGGAGGGGCATAATTTAAAGAGAATAATTTTCTTTATTTATGATTTATAAAGAAAAAAAAAATTAATTAGTTCAAGTAAAAATATTAGTTCCTTAAGTAAAGGTATTGTTACTAATTATGCCTTATTTCTATTAGTAGGGTTTATTTTATATCTCTTTTCTATTAGCTTAGGTTTACTAATAGCTTAAGTTTTTTTTAATTTAGTTTTAATTGTTAATTCACTTGATTAAATTTAATTTAATTAAATTAAATTTAATCAAATATATAGTTATTAAGTTTAAGTTTATAATAATTAAATTTAAAACTATATGAATAAAATAAATATTTTAGTATATAATACATAATAATACCTATAATTATAACGGTCCTTATAGTTAATTCAAAAAAAAATCTTAAAGTAATAATAATAAAATGAGAATATTAAAGAATAACGGTTTATTAAATCTAGTTAATTCATATCTTATAGATGCTTCTCAACCAAGTAATATAAGTTATTTATGAAATTTTGGGTCATTGTTAGCTGTATGTTTAGTTATCCAGATCGCTACAGGAGTGACTTTAGCCATGGAAAGAATAATAATAATAATGTGTGGCTATAAAATCTTACAAATTGCTGAAATATCCTATAAATAAATAAGGATAATCAGCAAGAAAGCAACCTCGCAAGTTGAATCTTCAGAGACTAGATGTAAGACGTGTTTTATTTTACACGGTGGTATAGTCCAACCTTCTCGATAGAGAAAGGAGGACTTAGGTTAATTGTTGGTTTTTCCCTGTGTTTAGGGTTTATTTTGTTCAATAGAATGTACTGCAATAAAGGTACATATAAACAGCTTACTTTGAGAAGCAATAGACTATCGTATAGCAGACTATTTAAATTAAATAGTATATCCAATTTTAGTACGAACAGCCTGACTAATACTTCTACTAGATTAAATCCTTGATTTGTCACAGGATTTGTAGATGCAGAAGGGTCTTTTTCTATGTCAATATTTAGATCTAAAACTGCGGCTATAGGTTGATCTATTGAACCATGTTTTATCATTACATTTCATAAAAAGGATATTGAATTGTTAAATAAAGTTCAATTATTTTTCGGAGTTGGTTCTATTTCTACTTATAAAAATGGTATTCGCTATAGAATTAGATCTATGGATAAATTAAAGGTTATTATAGCACATTTTAATAAGTATCCTTTACAAACTACTAAGTATATTAATTTTATTCGGTTTTGTAGAATACTAGATTTAATGAGTAAAAAATATCAAACTAATGTTGAAGGGTTTTTACTACTTGCTTCTTTAATTATATAAAGGAAAGAATCCTTTATCTTCTACTTTATTAGAGAAGTTATCATCATTAGGAGAGTTACCTAACACTGATACACAAGATCTAAATTTGATACCCGAAATTAAAGTTAATATGGGATTAGAGTCTAAAAAGTTAGATTCATGGTGAGTCTCTGGGTTTATTACTGGTGAAGGTTCATTTACATATTTTACTCGTAATCGTAAGAAAGCTAATGGTGATCTTGTTAAAGATTATACTTTGGTTTTTGAAGTTTCCCAAATAAATGATAGTATTTATGTTTTAGATTTGATCGCAGAATCTTTTGGGTGCGGAAAAGTATATAGTGAATCTAAAGTTAGTAAATTCAGATTAGTGACTAGAGATCTTATTTTAGAAGTATTAGTTCCATTTTTTGATAAATATCCTTTAGAAGGTAATAAAAAGTTACAATATGATATATGATTAGAAATTGTAAAGATATTGCAAACAACAGATAAATCATTTCAAAGAACTGTAACTGTTGATAAATTAATTAATAGTTTATCTAAATTAGGTAAAAGTTAATAAACTAATGTTAGCTTAAGTAAAAATAAAAATTTGGCATTATAGTCCTAGTGTATTAGAGGCTTTTAATTCAGTTGAACATATTATGAGAGATGTGAATAATGGTTGACTTGTGCGTTATTTACATAGTAATACTGCTTCAGCTTTTTTTTTCTTGGTTTATTTACATATAGCTAGAGGTATATACTATGGATCTTTTAGATCTCCTAGATCATTAGCTTGAAGTATAGGTGTAATAATACTTATACTTATGATGGGAACAGGATTCCTGGGTTACATTTATAGCCCAAAATGATTATGATTATATATTACAATAATTAGTTTAATTTTTCATTTAATACTTATCATTAAATTATCTAGAAAAGATAAAATATTAATAAATTCACCAATTTTACTTAATAAAAAGTATAGTTTATATAATAAATCTTTTATTTATATAAATAAAAGAGAGTATAGTACAACTCCTTCAACAGCTGATAAATCTGAAAGGTTAGATAGCATAATAAAAGAATTAGGAGTAGATCCTGTGTTTATTTATGAAAATTTAGATTCAAATAATATTAGAAAACAAGTATTAAACGATACTAGGGACTTAAGTGGTATTTACATGATACTTAATAAAGTAACTAAAGATTATTATATAGGTTCTGCTTCAACTAATAGACTTTATGCTAGATTTTGCAATCATCTTATATATTTTAAAGGTAGTAAAATAGTTAAATTAGCTGTAAAAAAATATGAATTACATAATTTTGCTTTTATGGTTTTAGAATTATATCCAGAGGTTATTAATAAAGAAAATAATAAAGAATTGTTAGATTTAGAAGATAAATATTTAAAATTGTTTTCACCTAATTATAATATATTTACAGAAGCAGGCTCTAGCTTTGGTTATAAACATACTGAGATAGATAGAAAAAAAATGAGTGATTTTTATAGTGAAGCTAGAAAAGAAAGAATAGGAAATTTAAATAGAGGTAAAAAACTTTCATTTGAAACAATAGAAAAAATAAGAGAAAAAGCATTAAATAGAACTCTTATGTCTGAGGAGACTAAAATTAAACGTATTAGTAATACTAGACCTGTTATTTTATATAATTTAAATGGGACAGTTTTTGGAAAATATTTTACTATTCTAGATGCAGCTAAAGCTATAAATTGTAACGAAAAAACTATTAGAAGAGCTTTACAAACTAAAAAAAATTTAGTAAAAAGACAATGAATAGTTAAAGATTTAAATGAATAAATTAATAAAAATTATTTTTAGTATATAGTTATAGTCATAGTCCCATGAGTAATAAATTTACTGCAATTTTTATAGAAAAAGTAAATTTAAAGTGGTATACCCTGACAAGGGTGTAGAATAGTTATATACTATTTGGCAATATAGTGAAAACGATTAAAGAAGTTTATACTTTAAGATCGTCGGTTTTATAAAGAATCGTGACAGACTGGGTCACTATGGGTATCTGAAAGGATGCTTAATGCACAGGCGAAGCTTTTAGTTAAAAAAGACACAATTAGCTAATAGAATATGCTAAATTCAAGGTATTCTAGCTTATAATTAAAATTAAATTATAAGTAAGTTTGTATGTTCTTCCTTATGGGCAAATGAGTTTATGAGGTGCTACTGTTATTACTAATCTTATCAGTGCAATACCTTGAATTGGTCAAGACATAGTTGAGTCAAAAAAAATTACAATTTTGGTAATTAGTATAATTTTGTTGTGTTCAATATTACCTACAATAGGTAATATACACCCTAATGCTTTAAAAAAAACAAGTAAAATATTAGATAAAAATGATTATATTTCTATGCCTACATCTTTTTTAGCTTTCTTAGTTGGATTAATAGATGGGGATGGATATATTCAAGTCACTAGGACAACTAAAGGATTTATAGCCATTAAATTAGTTATTTCTCTACATTTAGATGATCGTTCAACTTTAGAGTATATAAATTCTATTTTAAAATTGGGTAATATTAAAATATATAAAGATTTAAAAAGTCCATGTTGTAAATTAGTAATTAATAGAACTGAATTACAAGAAATCTTTTTTCCTTTATTGATAAATAATAATATTTTCTTCTTAACTAAAACAAGAATTAATCAATTTAATCTTGCAATGCATATTCTTAAAAATGATATAAAAATGTTCGATGAAATACCATCTGAGAATAATCTTGAAAATTTATTTAAATTACCTGAATCTCCTATAGGTTATACGTTACTACCTTTTTTTAAAAATTGAATCGTAGGATTTACATGTTCAGAAGGTTCTTTTTTCATTAAAAGTAACAATGATGGGTGTTTTCAATTAAAACAAAGATTACATACGGATTTATTTGAATCTTTTAAGTTAGTTTTTAATACAAATAGAAAAATAGATATTACTAATGGTTTTTGTCAATTTAGTGTAAGCTCTAAACCGGATATTCAAACTGTTATAAATTTCTTTTCTTTTGAAGGCTTACACTCTTTAACGGGGTTGAAATATATTCAATATATTAAGTGATTAAATAATTTACAAACTTCTAAGCGTTATGGAAAATTACATTTCCCTAAATTGTAATAATGGGCTCCTTAAAAATAAAGATCTTTATTTTTTAGAGGCAAATGGGGAAAATTACAAGGACATTTAATAATAATCTCCGAGTTATTAAATTATTTGTAGCGGATCTTAATTCGGTTTGTTAAAAGGAATTAAGTGCGTTCAACGATTAATGGGTGAGTTAAACCTACAATAAGCTCAACACGATAACCCCAGAATTTTATAGGGTATTTATAATAATATTTTAAATAAAATTCAAGATATAATCTAATTGTATCTGAAAAGGTATATAATATAAATTAAAAATATATAAAAAAAAAATATGTCATTTGAGGAGGTTTCAGTGTGAATAATGCAACTTTAAATAGATTTTTTGCATTACATTATCTTTTACCTTTTATATTAGCTGCTTTAGTTTTAATGCACTTAATAGCTTTACACGATGGAGCAGGTTCAGGTAATCCTTTAGGTATTACAGGTAATTTAGATAGAATACCATTTGCACCTTATTACTTATTTAAAGATTTAATTACTATTTTTATCTTTATATTTGTTTTAAGCTCTTTTGTTTTCTTTATGCCTAATGTTTTAGGAGACTCTGAAAATTATGTAATGGCTAATCCTATGCAAACACCTGCCGCTATCGTACCTGAATGATAAGGTAAAATAAATATCATTCTAAAATCTCGAGGATTGCTAGAAAGTCTTATTTTTTAGTAGACGATTAGCAGGAGAACCTTTATTAATAAGTGATCTTCAGAGACTATGTACGAGACAATTATGAATAATTGAAGATATAGTCCGAACACAATAGAAATATTGTGGATTTAACATATCATCAATTGATTTATTTCCTATTTTATTATTCATGTCACATAAGGTATTATTTGCAGTACGTTCAACAGAAGGTGTGATTCGTTTATCTTCTGTTGAAAGGGATGCAATTAAATTACCTGAAGATGTTAAAGAAGTATTAATAGGAATTTTACTAGGGGACGCCCACATAGCAAGAAGATCATCTACTTCTAATTCTAGATTAGTTTATGCTCAAACAGCTGTAAGCCATAAAGAATATTTTAATTATGTATTAAATTTCTTTATACTTTTTTGTGTAAAGGATTATAAACCTCAATCTAGATTAGTAGTGGATAATAAAACTAAGAAAACTTATAGTGCTATATCTTTTACAACTATGGAACTTCCCTGTTTTAATGAATTTAGAGAATTATTTTATAATTTAAATAAAAAAGTAGTACCTGAAAATATAAAAGAATTGTTAACTCCTCGTGGGTTAGCTTTTTGAATTATGGATGATGGTAGTAAACAAGGTAGTGGTTTACATATTAGTGTTTATGCATTTTCTAATTCAGATGTGGATAAACTAATGTACACATTACAAGCTAAATTTAATTTAAAATGTTCTATACATTATAATAGAGACAATAAACCTCGTATTTATATATTTAAAGAATCTATGGATACTTTAAAAACTTTAGTTCAACCTTATTTTATTAAAGAAATGTTATATAAATTAGGTTTATAAAGCTGTCACTTTTAGTTAGTCATTGATGTTATAATGATTTATTACCGTTTTATGCTATATTAAGATCTATTCCTAATAAATTAGTTGGTGTTATAGCCATGTTTGGTTCTTTATTAATTTTATTAATATTACCTATTACTGATTTAGGTAGATCTAGAGGTTTCCAATTTAGACCTTTTAGTAAAGTTGCCTTTTATATATTTGGAGTAGTTTTCCTTACATTAGGTCGTTTAGGTGCTGTACACGTTGAAGATCCTTTTATTCTATTAGGTCAAATATATGCTGCTTTTTATTTCCTTTATTTTTTAGTTATCCTACCTGGTGTAGCTATTCTTGAAAATAGTTTAATGGATTTGGATTTTGCAAAAAAAAGAATAAGTTAAATACTATACCTATATATTATATTTTGAATAAACTTAAATTTAAGTTTATTCAGTTAGATGAAGAACACCTTTCGGTTTCTGGTATATTTAAATAAGCTGCATTTGCATATAGACAAAGAGTTCAACGATCTTATAAAAAATGTATAAATTTTAAGATCTACTTACAAAGTCCTGAGGTTAAATATCTTGAGGATAGGTTTGAGGATTTATGTCGTTAAAAAAATCGGGTTTAGCTTCTTATATTTTTGATATTTCTAAGCCCCCCCCCCCCGGTCGAGAGGGTTACACAAGATTCTAGATTTGTATAAGATTTTAGTCTTGTCTAAGATCTTATCTCTGGAGGGGGTGTTTATTTCTATTAGAAATAGCATTGTACATATCTTTGTAAGATTATTTCTTGATTTTTTATTTCTTTGTGCTGTTCAATTAATAAGTATACATAGTAACTTTTTATAAAGGATTACTAGTCTGAGTATTCAATAGAAAATTTGAATGATATTATTAATAGATTTGTTAATTAAATTTATGTAGTTGTTATTGATAGTCACAGAGTTATAAAGACTTTTTAGGAATATTCTGAGGATCCTATTCCTCTTTATATATATATATACATTTTAGTCTAAATGAACTTTTATATTTTGGTTTACTTGTAAATTCTAATTTTTTTTTCTTTACTCCTTTTTTTCATATATTAGGTAAGTTTAAGCAGTTTGTATGCGATTTATTTAGATGTATAATGTATTTTAGATACTTCATGTAATTTTTTATTTTATTTTTTTTTTAACTAGTTTTATTGTTATCTAACTAGTGTATAAAAAATTATTATAAATTTATTATATTAAATATTCATTATTTTAATGTTTAATATAAAGATTATGACGTAAATGGTTTACACTTTGATTGCAAATCTTAAGTTTGAGGTTCAATTCCTCCATAATCTTATTTATTCTTATTAGCTTAATGGCAAAGCAAGATACTTCTAATATCTGGATTTTAGTTCGACTCTAAAATAAGAATTTACCTCTTTTTAATTTTATATTTCAAAATTTAGTACTATATAGTTATTTAGTTTATATTACATTTCTAGTATTATGAATAATAAAAATAATAGTTTCCTAGGAGTTTATAATATAAGTTCTATTTTAAATTCATCTATCTCTATGTCTGTAGAAAGATGATTTTTATCTACTAATGCTAAAGATATTGGTACTCTTTACTTAATCTTTGCTTTATTTTCTGGATTATTGGGAACTGCTTTCTCTGTTTTGATTAGAATGGAACTTAGTGGACCTGGTGTTCAATATATTGCAGATAATCAATTATATAATAGTATAATTACTGCACACGCCATTCTAATGATTTTCTTTATGGTTATGCCTGCTTTAATAGGTGGTTTTGGAAATTTTTTAGTTCCTTTATTAGTGGGGGGACCTGATATGGCAAATAAGTCAAGGTTCCTTGGGATTAGTGTTCGAAATTATAGCAATAATTCAACTAATGTTGAATTTAAAGGTTATTTAGCCGGATTGTTTGAAGGTGATGGGCATATTTGGGTGCAGAAACCTAGTGAAAAAAAGAAACAAAATCCTAGATTTTGTATTACATTTGGTATGAAAAATGAACCTTTAGCTAAAAAACTCTTAGACTTAATAGGTTCAGGTTTTATAAGATATAAACTACAGGATAATGCTTGTGTTTTAGTGGTTTCACCTGTAGTAGGGTTAAAAAAAATAGTTAATTTAATTAACGGGGAGTTAAGAACACCTAAAATTTATCAAGTTTATAGATTAATAGATTGATTAAATAAAAACCATAATACCAATTTTACTAAATTGCCTTTAAAAACTAGTCCTTTATCTGAGGATGGATGATTAAGTGGATTTGTAGACTCAGATGGTAGTTTTTCTATTTTACATACTAAAGTAGAAGATGGTGCAAAAAAAAGAAAAATAGCTTGTAGGCTAAGAATCGAACAAAGGATTTTAGACCCTGTAACTAATGAAAATTATGACAAGGTTTTAACTAGTATAGCTAACTTCTTAAATTGTACCTTATTAACCAAAATTCAAAAATCTACAGGTAATGAATATTATACTATTGCTGCTTCAAGTAAAATATCTTTAAAAATAATTTTAGATTATTTTAAATTTTATCCTTTGTTTTCTAGTAAATATTTAGATTATATGGATTGAAAAGAAGTAGTTTTATTATTTCTTGAAGGTAAACATTATACTGCAGAAGGCTTAATTAAAACAGATACTCATAAAAATAATATGAATAGACAAAGAACTTATTTTAATTGGGATCATTTGAAAAATTTATCAATATAAATTTAATTATTGTTAGAACATTAGTTCCTAAATTTAAGGGAATGCCGTTAAGGAGTGTAAATTCCTTAATTATTACTTCGCTATATGCATAGAATTTCTCGAATTTGGAATTTTTTTTTTCCAGTCAACAGATACATAGACACTTAATTGAGAATATATATTTATTTATATAGTTAAATATTGTTTTATAAAGTTGTATTTTTCAACTGAATTAATCGTAACACTTATGTATACATGGGAAGAATGTGCAGGAAACCAAAGTAATTTTATTACAAGTAGGATCCTCAGAGACTACACGCGAAGCCCCTGCGACCTTTTGCTTTTAGTAGGGTGAAGACATAGTCCATTATAGAAGGAAACTTCTATAGTATATATTATAATTTATAATATATAATAAAGATTCCCTAGATTAAATAATATTAGTTTCTGATTATTACCACCTAGTTTACTATTACTTGTATTCTCAGCTTGTATTGAAGGTGGAGCTGGTACTACCTGTGCCTGAGTAGTAAGTAATTACTATAATTGAAATTCACTATATGCTGGAAACTCTATAATAAATTAGACAATCAGCAGGAAACCAGGGTAGTGGTTATATTTTTAAAGTATAGTACTATTAGTAGGATCCTCAGAGACTATACGTGATACACCGGACTAATTTACAGTACGGTGAAGATGTAGTCCATCTACGTACGAAAGTATGTATTATATTAATACGAAATTTATTTATTGGTAGTGATAGGAGGTTTAAATAAATTTTCTAAGTCTTCCTCTGATTCTGAATTTTCTTCTGATTTTAATTCCCTAGTTAATAATCATTTATTGGGTGGTTATCTTGGAGGGTTAATTGAAGGGGATGGGTCAATAATAGTACCTAAAACAATAAGGAATCAAAGAGGTAAATTATTATATTCAGTAGTAAAAATCACTTTTGTAAAAAAAGATTTACCTTTAGATTTAAAAATCAAAGAAGTAATTAAGGGTGGTACAGTTACATATTCTAAAAATTCAGATTATGTTGATCTTTTATTTCAAGATGTAAATTCAATACAAAAGCTTGCTGTACTACTACAAATAAGAAATATCTATATATATATACATATTTAGATATTAAAGATAAATTAAATCTTAAGAGAACTAATTGGAACTGATATAATCTTATTAATGAACTTGAAAATTTATTTTTTTTTTTCCTGCCGAAAACCCTCTTCTATATGTCCCAAGAGGTTATAATAAAATTTCGTATATTTTTTGACAGGAAATATACTACTTGTAAACAAGTCTGTTATTAAATACGATAACGGAGATACACAAAAAGAATGTGTTCTTAATGACAATATAAATAAATCGGGTATATATTGTTGAACTAATGTAGAGTCTAATAAAAGTATGTTGGTTCTAGTTAGATCTACATAGAAGATTTATGCAATATTATAATATAAAATATATAACTAGAGCAAGCAAATCAAGTTTAATTAGTAGAGCTCTACTAAAATATGGGTATTCTAAGTTTAATTTAGAGATATTAGAATATTGTGAACCTTCTGTATTAATTGAAAGGGAACAATACTATATAGACACTATACAACCTGAATATAATATACTAAAAGTAGCAGGTTCTCTTTTTGGTTATAGACATACTATTGAGTCTTTACAAAAAATGTCTGAGATAGCTAAAAATATATCAGAAGAAACTATAGCTAAACTTAGAGAAGCTGCTTTAGGTAGATCATATCAACATACTGAAGAGACTAAAAAAAGAATTAGAGAAAGCATGCTAGGTAGAAAACATACCGAAGAAACTAAAGAAAATTAAAAATTATTCAATCTATAGATTAATCCTCTGTAAAAGGTACAAGTGTAAATTAAAGATATTATTACAGGAGAAATAACTGTTTTTGATTCTTTGAGAAGTGCAGGGAAAGGATTAAATAGTAATCATGTAACTATTAGAAATAATTTAGACAATGGAAAATTGTTCAGAGGTAGATATATAATTACATCTGTTATATTTGAAAATAAATCTTAGTTTTTATGTACTACTTAACGGTAATATGAGAACCCCTAAAATAGAGGCTTTACATAGATTAATTGACTGATTAAATGGTAGATCTAAAAATGATATCAAATTGCCTAAATTAGGATTAGATAATAGTTCTTTAAACTCTAATCCTTGATTATCTGGATTTATCGAATCAGATGGTAATTTTTATTGTGGATTTGAAATAGGTGAAGATGGTATTGCAAAAAGAGTAAAATGTTATATGAGAATTTCTCAAAAAAGACAATATAGATTAAATACTGAAATACCTAAAGATAAAAACACTAATTTAGATATAATGGAAAAAATTAAAGAATTACTTGCAGTAAAAAATGTTACTGAAATTCAAAGAGATAGAGGATACTATACAGAGTTGGCTTATGAAGTTAGAACTGTAAAAAAAGAATCCTGTGATCTTTTAATTAATTATTTATCTGTTTATCCTTTATTTAGTTCTAAATATCTAGATTATTTAGATTGAAAAAAAGCGCATGAAATTAGACTAACAAAAAGTTATACATCTATTGAAGGAACTTCAAAATTAATATTACTAAAAAATAGCATGAATACTAAAAGAACTCAATTTAATTGAGATTCATTAAATAAATTTTATATTTAATGAAATCTGGTATAATAAATAATAGACTTGATTACTTTTATAGGTAAATTGTAGCCTATAAAGGTAGTATTAATATTAACCAACCGACAGGTTGAACTCTTAAGGATAAGGAGTTTCTTTTTGGTAACTTAGAGATAATAAAACTCTACTCGATGCGTGAAACTCTTATAGTTATTTTTACTAGTATTATTGACTACTCACTTTTATTAGTAGTAAAAATGTTAATAATATTTCTATATGTTTGAATAAATTCTATAGAATTAAGACAATACGCCTGGGTAAAAGACATATTTATGTTTTATACCCATCAGAGACTAAACGTAGAGCATCCTAATAATATATGTGAGCATAATCACTCGACATCTATTAATAAATCTAAATATAGGGAGAATAAAGATAATTTTTCTCAGTGACTTGTAGGATTTACAGATGGTGATGGTAATTTTACAATTTCCAGATCGCGTGAAGGAAAATGAACTCTTTTTTTTAAATTAACTCAAAGTACTTCTAATTTAAGAATATTATATTATATAAAAAAGCAACTCGGAGTAGGATCAGTTTATGTTCAATCTAATTTAGATAAAGGGGATTTTAGAATAAGAGATAGAAAAACAATAGGTTCTATTATTATACCTTTATTTGATAAATATTCTTTATTAACTAGTAAATATTTTTCTTACTTAAAATTTAAAAGAGCTTATGCAATTTTAGAAAATAAAGATTTAAATACTACAGAGAAGGATAACTTGTTATTAGAGCTGCAAAACGAACAAATGCCAGATGATTATATTTCTCCTGCTTGAAGTTTAGTAAACTATGAAGTTAATACAACTAATGCCGCTAAAAAAGTTATAAGTAAATATTGACTAATAGGGTTTACTGAAGCAGAAGGAAGTTTTTATTTAGTATCTAAAGATTCTAATAGAATAGTGCATGGGTTTGAAATAACTCAAAAATTAGATATAATTGTTTTAAAATCTATTTCTCTTATTTTAGGTATTTCTTTTGCTAAAAAAAGAATTCATTATACAGTAGTAACCACTAATTCTCGCGCAATATCTAATATAATAGATTATTTTAAAAATACTATGAAAGGTATGAAAGCTGTTGAATTTAGAATATGAGGAAGAACATTTATTAAACATAAAGGTAACTATGATAAGTTGTTAAAAATAAGAGAAAGTATTAGAGTTCTAAGAAAAATAAGATTAGATAGTGATTTTAATTCTAAAAAAAATAAATAAAAACTCATGTATATGTATTAGGATGAAGGTATAGTCCAACCCATCTTGTGAAAGATGGAAATAACGATAGTATTTTTTTTTAATATGAGGTTATAAATAAAAAAATGTTATCCTCCATTAGCTGGAGTACAAAGTCATAGTGGACCTAGTGTAGATTTAGCTATTTTTGCTCTTCATTTAACAGGAGTTAGTAGTTTATTAGGGGCTATCAATTTTATTACTACAGTAGTTAATATGAGAACTCCTGGTATTAAATTCCATAAATAAAAAAAGAATAAAGTTAATTTGTGGTAAAAAGTCAAATTCCGGGGAAGCCCTAAAACTCTTCTAACTAAGGATATTCAGGAAACTTTATATCTGGCCAGGTTTAATCATTCTGGGTATAGTAACATAAGAAGAGATGCTGGAAACAAAAATGGGTAATCGCGGATCTAAGTCAGGTTTAACTAAAATCTGTAAAAGAGCAACGAGTAGATGGTTTTTCAATATCCTAAATTTTAGATATTGTAAGGTGTACTCTAGAAATCAGGAAATCTGATTATTAATAATTAATATAATTTATTATCTAATTTTATCTGTTTATAATTAATATTATAAACTATAAATCACGAAATTTTCTACAATGAACGAAAAATTAAACCCTAACTGAGTTACAGGATTTTGCGATGCGGAATCTTGTTTTCAATTAGTGAAGTGATACACAAAAACCCTAAAATGAGATCAGGATGAAGTGTAAGGTTAGTATTTTCTATACATTTACATAAAAAAGATATAAATGTATTGTATATAATACAAAAATATTTTGGTGTAGGTAATGTTACTTTGCATGAAGATGCAGCTAAGTATCAAGTAGTGTCTATGAAGGAGTTATTAATAATAATAAAACATTTTGATGGTTATTCATTAAAAAGTAAAAAATATAATGATTTTTTATTATTTAAAAAAGCATATGATCTTATATTAAATAAAGAACATTTAGTAAATTTACAGAATTTAATTAACATAAGAGCTTCTATGAATAAAGGTTTACCTGAAAGATTATTATTAGATTTCCCTAATACTACCCCCGTAATGAGGCCAGAGTTCTCTTTGAAGACGCAAGCGGCACAATCTCTAAATGATAAATTATTTGATATGAATTATTGAATAGCTGGCTTTGTGGACGGAGAAGGATGTTTTTTTGTTAAAACAAGTAAATCTAAAACTCATAAACTGGGGTTAAGTGTTAGTTTAAATTTTATAGTCACACAAAGTATAAGAGATTTAGAGTTAATGGGAGAAATAAAATCAACATTTGGTTGTGGTACTATTACTATTAATGAATCTTCTGCTGTTATAAGATACACGGTAACAAAATTATCAGACATACAAAATATAATTATACCTTTTTTTAATAAATACTCATTAAAGGGTGATAAAGTATTAAATTTTAATGACTTTAAAAAAGTGTCAGAACTAATAGTTAAAAAATCTCATTTAATCGAAGAAGGGTTAAATGAAATACTATTAATAAAATCTAATATGAATTTTAATAGAGAGTAGATTATGATAAATATGTATTAAGATAAATATCTAATTTATTACCCTTTCGGTTTAGCATACCTATGATTTTTTGAAAGGTAAATAAAGAAAAAGATATGATTTTCTTAATATGATCAAGTATATTAAATATATTAATCTAATAAGCTGAAATTAGCTTTATTTGGGTGAGCTGTTATTATTACAGCTGTTTTACTTTTATTATCACTTCCTGTCTTGGCGGGTATATTCGTTAGATATTGTAGCTCTTTCCCCCCCCCCCCTTTCTTTAAATAAAAAATCTAAATCTATTACTTTAGATGAAATTCCTTCTGAATTAAAAGATATTATAATCGGTTTGTCTTTAGGTGATTTACATATAAGAAAAAGATTTAGAAATACTTATTTACATTTCAAACAAAGTATTAAACATGAACCGTATATTTTACACCTTTATTCTTTATTTCAATAATATTGTAAAATGACCCCCTAAAATTAAGGATGCATCTTTAAAAGATAAAATTCATCAAGCTATCTTTTTTGATACATTAACCTACGAAGCTTTTAATTATTTTCATGATTTGTTTTATAAAGATAAAGTTAAGGTAGTTCCTTATAACATAAAGGAATTGCTAACTGCTAGATCCCTAGCTTATTGAGCTATGGATGATGGTGGTAGTGATCGGTCTGGTTTTATTTTTTTATACTAATTCTTTTACTTTAGACGAAGTTCGTCTATTAGTTAAAGCACTTAAGAATAAATTTGATTTAAATTGTTCTATATATACTCGAAAACAAAGTAAGGTTAAAACACCATATTTAATATATGTTAAGGCAGATGCTTGACAAAAATTAGTTGATTTAATAGAACCTTATTTTATCTCACAATTTAAATATAATTAGTTTTAATAAAATAACGTATTTGTACCGATATTCTTTTATTTAGAAGAGGAGTGTTTTAAGTATGGTAATTGTTATATATATACTAAAATAATTAGTATGGATATTTTGTAATTTAAATATTAAATAGAAGCCGCGAAGCCCTACTAACATTTTAATTCTGCTGCCTTAAGTTATTAAATTGCTGAAAATAGTATATTGTATACTTTATTAGCAGGACAACTTCTTTCTAAAGTTTAATGTAATTTAAATTCTAAAAAGTAGGATCTTCAGAGACTAAATAGGTAAATTCATATTATGATATGAATAAGATATAGTCCATCAGTATGGTGACTTACTGAGCATTTATTATACTAGTCTAAAGATTTTTTTTAATAACTTGCTGGTGGAATTCTGCCAGTGTTATATTTGGCAAATTGCTGGAATGAGATATTTGTTATATCTTTATCAGCAGGATACTTTAAATATATTTTTTTTTAGTTTCTTCAGAGACTATATGCCAAAATTTATACGTTATATGAATTATAAATTTTATTCAACGTGCTCAACTTCAGCTTTTAAGGAGAATAATTGTAAATTTTACCCTAAATTTGCTTCGTTCTTAGCTGGTTTAATAGAAGGGAAGGGATGGTACGATTGTTACACCTAAAGTGGAAAGATCTCCTAAAGGTAAATTATATTACCCTACAATTCAAATTGTTTTTGATATAAGAGATTTTCCTTTAGCTCAAATTATACAATCTAAGTTAAAACATGGTTATTTGTCTAGAAAAAAAGGGACTAATGCTTATATTTTGACTATTAATAATTTTGAATATGTGATTCTTGTTGTTAATTTAATTAATGGGTATATGAGAACGAGAACACCTAAAATTGTTTCTTTACATAGATTAATTGATTTTCTTAACACCAAATTTAAGGAGCTAGATCTAAATATTGAAAAAAAAGATAAAGATAAAAGTTATATATATTCTAATTCTTGGTTAGCTGGATTTATAGATGCGGATGGGCATTTTTCAGTTATAACCACCTTAGAAGGTAAATATCCTAAAGTCGAGTGTAAACTTGAGGTGTCTCAAAGACAAAATGATCATAATAATGAAAATAATTATGGGTTTTTAAGTTTAATTGCAGATTTTTTATTAAGTTCTGTAAAAGAAGTTAGAAAGGATAGTCCAAAGCCTGAATACAGAGTTAGAACTACTAGTTTAAAAGCTAATTTAATATTAGTAAATTATTTAGAAAAATATCCTTTATTTTCTAGTAAATATTTAAATTATAAAGATTGAAGGGAGATCTTAAAGTATTTTGAAAATAAATTACATACTCATCCTGATATTATTAAAAAGATTGTAGAGATAAAAGTACAAATGAATAACAGGAGAACTTATTTTAATTGAGATTATCTTGGTAAATTATATAACTTGTATAAATAAGAGAGAGTCCCGTCAATATGGTGACATATTGAGTATTTACTTTAAACAACTTTGTTTAAAAGATTTAATCATGAGACGTAGTCTAGTAAAGCAAGAATTATAGGGAATTACAATGGTATTAACTGACCGTAATTTTAATACATCTTTCTTTGAAACAGCTGGTGGTGGTGATCCTATATTATTCCAACATCTTTTCTTTATAAATATGTCCCAATATTTATTTTTTATTTTGGTTTTTTTTATTGGATTTAGCTTATCTGGTTATTCTGTTTTTATTTTTTATTACAGTACTATAAAGGATAATTTTCGTTTTTCTAAGTTTTACGATAAATATTCTTTACATTTACCTAATGTTACTCCGCCTTCTTCCTGATTTTTATGTTGACTTGTTGGATTTACTGAAGGTGAAGGATCTTTTATTGTAAATAATAGAGGGGATCTTGTTTTTGTTATTACACAAGATAATGTTGATATTCAAGTTTTGGAGTTTATAAAAGAAACATTAGGCTTTGGGAAAGTAATAGCTCAATCAAGCCATACTAGTAGATATGTTACACAGAATAAGAAAGAAATTGAAATAATTATTCATTTATTTAACGGTAACATTATTTTACCTAGTAGAAAAAAGAAATTTGAAGCTTTTATTCAAGGATTTAATCTTTGAGTTTCTAAAGGTAGAATAAGATTAAATACTGTAGAATTTCTAGATAGGTATATATTACCTACTTTACATGATAGTTGATTAACAGGGTTTACGGACGCTGAAGGTTGTTTTACTTGTTCCATAGGATTAACTAAAGGGTTTAGTTTTAATTTTAATATCTCTCAAAAATGAGAAGAAAATATTGGAATATTAGAACATTTATGTCTTTTATTTAATGGAGGTATTATATCTAATCATTCCGTAGATAATGTCTATGAGTATAGAACGGGTGGCGTAAAAAATTGTGAAAAGCTATTTCCTTATTTTGATAAGTATCCTTTATGTACTAAAAAAGCTATCTCTTATAAGTTATGGAAGGAAATGCATAGAGATTTGTTAAATAAATGTCATTTGGATCCTATCAAAAGAATTGAAATGATTGAAAAATCAAAATTAATTAATAAATTTGGTTAAATATTTAAGGAAAAAAAATTAAGGTTTAATGTATAAGTTATAAAGCTCTTAAGACAGATGTAAAATAAGATAAGATCTGAAAGAGTGAATATTATAATCTTATGTTGATTAAATAATTAGTATAAGTTTAATAATATACCTTAAATTTAGTTAATATATCATCACGGCTATTTGCAACTCTTAAGTACAATGTATATACTGTTATGGATATATTGTTGTTCATATTAATTATCGTTACGTAGTTAATTATAATTAATATAAGGAAAATTAGTTTATATATTAGCAATGTTAGTGTTAATGGTTAATAAATATTATCGTTTAAAGACCATCGGTTATTTAAGTGACCGCTACAGACTGGATCACTAATGGGTAGCTGAAATGCTGCTTAATGTACAGTCGGTTTCTCTTATGTACTATTTATTCATTCATTCTATTATAGTATATACACAAGCCTAGATATTCTAGTACCTGGATTTAACAAGATAACGTTTTTTTATATGGTAAGTTAAATTTAGAGAAATGGATTCTTTGGTCATCCTGAGGTTTATATTTTAATTATACCTGCATTCGGTATAATTAGTACAACTATATCAGCAAATGCCAGTAAAGCTGTATTCGGTTACATAGGTATGGTCAAAAGTGGGCCTACGTTAATTAATAATTTCGTAAAATCTCTCTATATGCTGGAAAGTTCTAAAGTCTTAAATACTAGTAATAATATTTACAGTAATAATTTTAAGGTTGTAACAATGAATAATCAGCAGGAAACCGTTAAAAGGATCCTCAGAGACTACACGAGAGAAATCATATTTTTTTTATGATTAAGATATAGTCCAGTATTTTTTAAAGATATAAATTATATGTTATCTAATTTAATGTCTGTAAATAAAAGTTTAAAAAAAAATCTATCTACGGGGCAAAATAAAAATTTTGTTGAGACTTCTAAGTTAGATCCTAATTGAGTGACAGGATTTGTAGACGCTGAAGGTTGTTTTAGTGTTATAATAGATACTTCTTCTAATTCTAAAGGAAAAGTAAGAATTTCATTTGAAATAAATTTACATGAAAAAGATCAAGAAATATTGTACAAAATTAAATCTTTTTTTAATGTAGGTTCTGTATATCATAGAGCGGATAGAAAAAAATCTATTTATAGAGTTACTAATGTAAACTATATAAATAATTTAATAATACCCCATTTTATGAATTATCCTTTAATTAGTAGAAAACATTCGGATTTTCTATTATGAGTAAAAGTTGTAGAAATTATTTTTAATAAAGAACATTTAACTGAAGAAGGATTCACTAAAATTTTATCTTTATATGCTTCTATAAATATAGGAGTATCTAAAAAAGTTTCTAAAGTTTATCCAAATATAGTACCTGCTATTAAACCTGTTACACTATTACCAGATAGTCTTAATTCTCAATGGGTTTCAGGATTTGTTGCTGGAGATGGAGGATTTTCTATTTATGTTAGACCTGCTAAAGATTATACCTTAGGGGAAAAAGTTTATTGTAGATTTCATATAGCTCAACACTCTAAAGATCTAGATTTAATGAAATTATTTATTAAATTTTTTAATTGTGGTTCAGTAAGTGAAAGATCTAATTCTGCTACTTTAAGATGTGACTATATAGTTCAGGATTTTTTTAACTTAATGGGGAAAGTTGTACCTCATTTTGATAAATATCCTGTTTTAAATTTAAAACAAGAAGATTTTAAATGTTTTAAAAAGTGTTTAAATATTATAGCATCAAAACAACATTTAACTCAAGAAGGTTTAAACAGAATAAAGGGTTTAAATTCAGAAATGAATTCGAATAGATTAAAAGATTAAACTTTTTTTTATAAAAAAAAATATAGCTACGCTATGATGTCTATTGGAATATTAGGATTTATTGTTTGAAGTTTTTTAACGATGGCTTCACCTTATAGTGATATAAGTGTTATATTTTATTTCGCTGTATGCTGGAACAGTTTAGTGCATATTAGTACCTTGAAAGGTGAAAATTTAATATGCTATACTCAATCAGCAGACAATCTGTCCCTGTATTCCTTAAAGGATAACAAACAGAGCGTCTCAGAGACTATGCGCGAAACATCTTTGAATTTTTCCGCTTTTCATAATTATTATAGCATATTTTTTAAAAATAAGGATCCTATTTCAGATAAATGATTAACTTGATTTATAGGATTTGCAGAAGGTGATGGAGCTATTCAAACATACGGTGAAGGTAAAAGAGTTCGTTTTGTTCTTACTCAAAAAGAAAGTAAAATACTTTATAAAATACAATATATATTTAATATAGGTGTTGTTAAACATTTTCCTCAAGGTAAAAGTGGTAAAAATAATGATTTTTACAGGTGAATAGTGGATAACCCTTCACATATTTTACTTTTAGCTTTTTTATTTAATGGTAATTTAGCTCAAGTACATAGAATTGAACAATTAACTCAATGGATTAGTGTTTTAAACAATCGGTTTGGGTCTGAGACCTTGATATTAAATACTACTCCGGTTAAGATTACATTGAAAAATGCTTGATTATCTGGGTTTACTGACGCTGAAGGTTGTTTTAATGTGTCCATTATGGCAAATTCCAGATATATGTTAGGTCATGTTATAAAGATGCGTTATATACTAAACCAAAAAGATAGTGTTATATTAAATAATATATCTGAATTATTTGGATTTGGTAAAGTAACATTAAGATCAGGGACTGGCGATGTTTATCGTTATACAGCTACTGGGTTTAAAGTATTGAATGATGTTATAGAATACTTTGAATTATTTCCGTTACAAACTAAAAAAGCTATTTCCTTTAAAAATTGGCTAGCCGTTCATAACTTAGTTTCTAATAAGTTGCATTTATCTGAAGAAGGCTTAATGCAAGTAAGAACTTTGCAAAAACAAATTAATTTTAATAATAGTATTACAAATAAAACAGGAAGAGCTTAAAGATGAAGATATAGTCCGACACTTTTTGTGAAAAAAGCATACAAAATTGTATGGGTAAATAGAAATATTTATTAATGGTTTAGCATCATATGTATACTGTTGGTTTAGATGTGGATAAACTTGTGTTCACAGTAAAAATCTTGCTATATGCTGGAAACTCTTGATTAAGTAGTCCACTCGTATTAATTGCGTTAGGAAAAATTTACTTATATTTTACAAGACAATCAGCAGGAAACTTTAGTTTTAGCACAAATGCTAAGGCTGTTACTAAAAATACTTATGTTAAATTTTCAGATTTACCTAAAATATCTGTACATGTCTCTAAACATAATGACTTTAATGACGAGGAATTTGGTTATTTTTTAGCTGGATTAATTGAGGGTGATGGTTGATTTGGTAAAAAAGAATTACATATCATCTTCTCTGAAACTGATACACCTTTAGCTTATTTTATAAAAAAACGTATTGGCCATGGTAATGTTTATAAGATCAAGGACAAAAAAGCCGTAAGATATATATGTAAAAATAAAGAAGGTTTATATATAATATTATCATTAATTAATGGTAAATTTGTGAGTAACTATAAATATGATCAATTAATTAAACATAATTATAGTGAAGATTTTAATATTAACATTTTACCTCCTTTAAATAGCTTATCTTTAGATAACCCTTGATTAGCAGGGTTTACTCAAGCCGACGGTTGTTTTTTTATAAGTGTTGTAAAAAGTAAAACACATAAATCAGGGTATAGTGTGAGATTAGAGTTTTCTTTAAAACAAAACGATGAACTGGCTTTAAGATTATTATATAATAACCTTGGTATGGGAAATATCTCTCAATATCATACTGGAGTATGGTGCTATAAAAGTTCAGGTTATAAAACAGCTGCTGTTTTAATAAATTACTTTGATAAATATAATGTTTTTGCAGGTAAATACGTTGATTACCTTAAGTTTAGAAAAGTTTATATTATGATCACAGAAGGAAAACATTTAGATATTGGCGGTATTTTAAAAATTAAAAGTATTACAACTAAAGGATCCTCAGAGACAAGCACGCAAGAAATTTAACATTTTATGTTAAATTAAGATACTGTCCGAAAATCGCTCGACAAGAGCTTACTTCACTGCAGCTACATTGATTATTGCTGTACCTACAGGAATTAAAATATTCTCTTGATTGGCTACTTGCTATGGAGGATCTATTAAATTAACTCCTTCTATGCTATTTGCTTTAGGTTTTGTGTTTATGTTCACTATCGGAGGATTATTAATCCACTTGGTTCTCCCTTTAAAGATCACCATATGCTGGAAACTTCTAATAATTATACTACTATATTTTTTTTTAGTAACAATGTATAATTTTGAACAATCAGCAGGTAACCAATGGATGTTAAAAAATATCATAGTAGGTACCTCAGAGACTACACGTGATCATCGTAATTTATTTACGATAAGATATAGTCCATGAAACAATAATTTCTTGGTTTTTCTCTATAATAATAAATTTTTTAAACATATACCTATTATTTGTTTTTATTCTACTTGTAATGATAATTATATATATAGATTAAGGCCTATTTTTATTTATAAGAATTTTAAAGAAGATAAAATTCAAATATTTAAAGAACAAAAAGATAAATCTGGTGTTTATTGTTTAATTAATAAAATTAATAATCATTCTTATGTTGGGAGTACAATTAATTTAGCCTCTAGGATGAAAAATTATCTTAATACTACTTTTTTAAAAAGTAATCAAAATATAAGTATGCCTATTATCAAAGCTTTATTAAAATATGGTCAAAATAATTTTTCTCTTTTTATTTTAGAATATGTGAAAGAGGAGTCTATAGAAATTAAGGAATATTTTTATTTAACATCTGTAGTTCCTTACTATAATATAGTGAACGAAAATTATTCTAATTTAAGTTTTAAGTACATAGAAGAAAATAAAAAGTTTTTAGTTAAGTTAACTAAAAATAAAATACACAGTGATAAAACTAAGAGTTTAATATGTAAAGTTTTAATTGGCATAAATAATCCTTTCTATAATAAAAGCCATTCTATGGAAAAAAAAGTAAGGGTTATAAAGGCTAATTTAACTTACCCTGTTTATGTTTATAATTCTTTTAGAGAATTATTAATAATTTTTCCTTCTGTTCATTTTTTTGCTTATTTGATTAATTTAAATCCTTCTATAATAGTTAGTTATATAAAAGAACAAACTATTTTTAGAGGGGAGTGATATTTTTGTAATTTGCCTTATAATATAGAAGATTACCCTATTATAATTAATAGAAATTCTAAAGAATTTTATGAATTGATAATTAAGATAAATAATAGTATTTTTATTAGAAAAGCTTTATTTGTATATGATAAATATAAAAATTTTATTTTTAAGTACACAGGGGTAACTAAAGCTCAAAGAGCTTTAAATATAAATCATAGTATTATAAAAAAATATGCTAAATTCAATGGTATATATAATGATTGTATATTTAGTTACGGGAGATTAATTTAATTTAAATTTTAAGAAATATTGTTCGTAAGTGGAGTATTATTAGCTAATGCTGCACTTGATACTGCGTTCCATGACACATATTATGTGGTAGCTAAGGATGTATTAAATTTAAGAGGAAATACAAAAACACTGGGCCCTGAGATATTATATTATTTTTTTTATATAATTACTCTTGAAACTGACTATATGCTGGGAAGCTTGTGAGTCATTTTTTATTTACTATTTATTAATACCTTTTTTTTTAAGAGTTTTTATTTTAATGTTGCTTATAATTTTTATAAGCTTTGTAGTGGTAAGAGTTATTATTATTATTATTCTCTTTTAAATAGTCAAAATAAACTAAAATGCTTTAAATTTTTATTTTTTAAACAATGAAATAATTATTGTTTTAGACATGAGTTATCAGCAGAAAACTTAATTGGATTTTCAGAGACTATACGTCAGTTGCCTTTTTCAGAAAATAAAGATAAATTTTGATTTTGATTTGCAGGTATTTTAGACGGTAAGGGTGATTTCAGATTTAAAAAGGATAAGATTACTAAAAAGCTTTATCTTGAACAAATTAGATTAAAATTATATAATAAAGATATTAAAATTCTTAAACGTATACAAGGATTTTTACATAAAGGAAGAATTAAATCTAATTTTAATAAAGCTTCTTCTATGTACATATTAGATAATGAAGAAGATCTAGTATATGTTTTAAATAATCTTAACGGTTTAATTAGAATCAAAGATTATCATTTTAAATTTTCTTGTTCTTTACTTAATATAAATTATTATACACCTAATTACGAAATAAAATTAAATGATTCTTATTTTTCAGGGTTAGTTGACTCTAAAGGTAAAATTGAATTTAATTCTGTTTCAAATATTATTCAAATATTATAGAATGTAATATTCAATTACAATATAATGAACAAACATCAAAGTTAAATTTAGAAAATCTTTTAAAGGGTTCTAAACCACATGTTTTTATACGTAAATTAAGTAAAAAAAAAAAGAAGAAAAAATCGTAAAACTTTCATTCATGTTATTATTAGTTTTAAAAAATTTAATGATATGTTTGCAATTTATGATTATTTTTTACATAATAAATTATATTCAGATATGAAATTTTTCAGAGTCATGAAAATAAAAGAGTTTTTAAATATTAGAAAATATAAATATTCTTCTAAGGAAAGTCTGGAGTATAAATTATATTCTAAATTTTTAATTAATTGACTTAGGTATGAAAACCCTGTGTGATATAAAACACCTTTTGCACAAAAGTATTTATTACCTTATATGTAAATACAATACAATTATTTATCTTTGTTTATCCTGATTTAGGTAAAGAGATAGTCCAGCTAATTCTAAACTAATCTTTAAATTAAAACAAAATTAAATTTTGTTTTAATTTTTAGGTTATTGTAATTAGTTTGCACGCATTCACAATTGTGTCATTATTCCGTGTTTGCCTCTTTTACAGGAATAAATTTTTATTTCTTAATTTATTAAAAAAAATAGATCTTCGTTCCCTTTTGTTCTCATTAATTACTTTTTTTTTTCATAAATATTTAAGTTCAAAAAATATTGTTATTTCTTTTTTGTTTAAAACTATTTTTTCTTTTTTTTTTAAGTTAGTTTTTTTTAAGAATAATCGATATGCAAGGTATAAACTTGAAGATTACTCTGTATTTGGGTTTGGGGTTGGCCGATTATTTTTAATTGTATTTAATTCTACAAAATTTCTTATTTCTTATAAATCTATTATTTTGATTTTTGGTGTTTTGGTTTATTTTCTTTTCACTGTTGTTGAAACAAATATCTTTTTTTTTTCTTTTGCTAAACTATTGTTTATTCTTTCTTTATTAATTAATTTAATTTATTATAATTTATATTGAATAGATAATACTAATGTAAAAAAAAATAAACCTTTGTTTTATTTTTTTATTCAATTTACATTATTATTATTTTTAGGTTATTGTATTTATGAATTAATTGAAATTTTAGATAAATTAATAATTTTATTTATTAATTATTTTAAAGTCTATATGGAGAAAAATACAATTATTAATGCTTTAAGAAACCTTGGTACTTCTTCTACTACTCGCTTTAATGGGAACGGGCCTCAACAAGATCCTAATGTTATCGGTACTTATAGTGAAGGGCGTAAAAAACGGGAAGCTTTAAAATTAAAAGAAAAAATTTTAGAATACCAAAGAAATATTAGTAATATTAATACAGATAAAGATAATATTAATCCTAGTTCTAATAGCTCTATTACTAATGCTAATACTAACTTTAATACTAATGTTAATTTTACAACAGGTTCACATTTGAATAGAAATTGACAAGGAACTGTGAATGTTGGGCGTATACCTGAATTTTCTGTAGAAAATCAAATTAAAAATTTAGATGTTGAATTTGCAGCTTACGATGCTCAGGCAAAAAAATTTCAAGACATTGTTGATAATATTGATAATGGTACAGAAAATTTTTATCCTAGTAATGCAAGACCTTTGTTTACTGAATACGTATACTTAGTAAATTTACTAAAAAATAATCTTAAGGATTTTAAAAATAATTTGAAAAATAATAATCCTTAATGTTTTAAAGTTTAGACTGCATTTCCACTATGTTTTAAGTATGGGTGCTGTTTTTGCTTTATTTGCTGGTTGATATTTCTGAATGCCTAAAATATTAGGTTTAAATTATAATTTATTATTAGCTAAAGTTCATTTCTGAATTTTATTTATTGGGGTTAGAAAAGTAGGAAATAGTTTTGATAGACTTCCTTGTATAATAAAATCATGAGGAAGAAATACAAATACATTAAAATTTGGAGGTAAAAGATTTTATAGTCAGGATTCAAAAGATAATTTGTCTATTAATCCTGTAGATTTTATTCTTTTTTTTGAAAATCTTGATATTAATAAAAAAACTATATATCAGCAGTTAAGAAAAAAAGCTGGTGTTTATGTATTTATTAATAATATCACTAAAGATTTATATGTTGGTAGTAGTATTAATTTAACAAGTAGAATGGTTGGGTATTATTATAATTATAATTCAACTAATCAATCTAAAGTGATAATAACTAGAGCTATGAAAAAGTATGGATTAGAAAACTTTTCTTTAGGCATTAAAGAATTTTGTAAACAAGATCCGCAAATTTGTTTAAGTTTAGAGCAAAAATGAATAGACTTTTATAAACCTAAGTATAATATTTTACGTTTTGCTGGTAGTTCCTTTGGTTATAAACATAATGTTGAAACAATAAATAAATTGAAAGAAAGATTATCTAAAAAAAATTACCCTAAATTTGGTAGTGTTACATCACCTGAAACAAAAAAAGCTATTAGCGATGGAATTAAAAATTTTTATTTAAATAATACTCATTCAAGTAAAGGGTTAAAGGGTAAATATTCACCACAATATGGTATAGGAGGAACTTTAGTTTATTGTTACAATAAGGAAGGTAAAGAATTAATATTTCCTTCTATTAATGGTGCTAAACAACATTTTAAAACTAGATGAACTAATATAAAAAAAAATATAGATACAGGTAATGGAATTATTCTTAATAACGAAGAATGACTAATACAATCTAAACCTCGTCAAAATTAAATAGATTAGCCCCCCCCCAATCCTTCTATATGCTGGAAACTCTTATAAAGCTTAAGTACTATTTTATTTAGTAAAAATCTTAATTGTATCTAGACAATCAGCAGGGAACCAAAACAGTAAGTTATATTTTAAAAATATATTACTATTAGTAGGATCCTCAGAGACTACACGAAGGAAATTATTAAAGATTTAAATTTTAATAATTAAGATATAGTCCAAATTTTCCTTAAAAAGAAAAATGTAATCTTACATTCTTCCCTTTACCTAAAAAGTTGGGGGCCTGCAATAGAAATTATGTAGTGTAAAATAAGACGTTTTTATTGTCTTACTGAAAAACTTGGCTAATTGCTGGAACCGTTTTAGAATAATGGATTATTATTATTTTTATATGAAATCAGCAGGTAATTTTCATTTAATATTTAAATGAAATAACTTCAACGATCATACGCCGAGTATCCTATATTTATAATAAATATTTTTTTTTTTATAGTTGATAATTAGGATAGTGATATGATCTAATAAACTATTAGTGACTAATAAGCAAGAATAGTTTATCTGAGTTAGAATCACCAAAAAATATATTTTCTAGCTTTTATAATTTGAGTTCTCTAAAAAATATTTGTGTATCTAAGCGTTTTTATTCTACCGATTTTAAAAATCCGCCTGTTTTATTAGAAGTTGAATCTTTAAATAATACTGAATCTATTATATTTGATTCGCTTGAACAAGCTTGTGAAGAAATTAGATTTCAATATTTAGGTGTTTCAGGTGTTTATAAATTAACATCTAAAATAAACCCTAGTAGGATTTATATAGGAAGTTCTAATAATTTAGCTAGAAGGATGGAAGAGTATAATAAGTTAACTAAAGGTTTACGTAATCCTCATTCTTCTTCAGAATTAGAAATATCTAATACTTCTGCTTTAGATTGAAAATTAGAGTTTATGTATATTACTACACCTCAGACTTCATTAGTTTTTGAGCAATATGCAATAATAAAATTTAAACCTACTATTAATAGTAATGTGAAAGTTATTCCAAGAATTAACCCTAATTGAGGTAATTTAGATAATACCATAATTACTATTAATAAATTATTATCTTTATTTCCTAAAGATTCTGAGGGTTACGATAGATTATCTGTGTTTCTTTCTATTTTTAATTTATCTAAAAATATAAATTATACGTCGGAAGATTTAGAAAATAAATATTATTGTTTTTTAGTGTTTGCTTATAATAAAAACTTACCTTCTAAAAACCCTATTATTTATTCATCTATTAATAAGGCTTTAAAGGGATTACAGGTTAGTCATAGTACTTTATTAAATTTAATTTATAATAAATATCTTTATAAGTTAAATATAGTATTATCTTTTGAACCTTTATCTAAAAATGATATTTTTGAATATCAAGAAAAACGTGCAGGAGATAGTCAACTTCGTAAACATATTGAAGTTTTTAATGAGGATAATGAACTTGTTATGGAATTTAAATCAGGTAGAGAGATGGCTAGATATTTCCAAATTGACGGTAAAGTAGCAAGAGCTGCTATTGCCTATGGCGAATATGAGAATTTTTTACTTGTATCTAAAGAAGTGTCTAATCGTAAAACTATTTATGTGTTTGATAGTAATTCATTGGAATTATTAGAAACATTTAAGGGGGTAGCTAAAGCATTAAAATACGCTAAAGTTAATTTTTATACCCTAAAAAGTTTAATTGAGAATGGTACATTGCACGAAGGTAAAATATATAGTTATAAAGATAAATTATAATTTTTGCGTACGTTGTTTAGTTAAGCAACATTTCTTAGGTCTTTTTTTTTTGTAGGCCTTTTATTATAGGAATATAATATTTACATAACACTATATGCTAGAATCCCTATAAATAATTTTTTTACTTTATTATAGATAATTAGCAGGAAATTTATTGATTAGTTGGGTTTAGTATATGTTCAATACTTTAAATTCGAACCTTAACTCTTATTCAATAAAACCCTCAGAGACTATATGTGTTACAACTTAAATGTTGAAGAAATAGTCCATCAACATAGAAATATGTTATGACATATCTTACAAAATAAAAGTATTGACAGTAAAATTCGATTAAATATTAAATAAATTTCAATAAATAATAACTAAAAGTTAAATTTATTAAGCCCTTCTCGTCAAGTTGCCTAGAACTTTAAGAATAGACCTGTTAGTGATGTGTCTGTTAATAGGATAATAAATAAATTAGAGATATTAGGCTTATAGACACATTAGATTTTAAGTGTACTTAAAAAGTATTATTTTAGGCGCAAGCTCTTAATTTTACTGAGTACTTAACTTAAAATATTTATATTTAAGTTTGTCCTAATGTATAAAAACCAAATTTAAATAATAATAAATTAATAAATATTTTAGAACATGATACATAATAATATCTTAATATATAAATAATACGGTCCTTATTGAAAATAATAATAATAATAATAAATATATAACATGAAAACCATTAGATTTTATAGTAAATTAATATTAGATACGCCAAATTTTACAGAACTTGAGCAAGATTTAGAAAACGACGACTTTATTCAAAAAACTGTAGAGAATAATAATTTTATAACAGTCACATCAAAAGCTTCTTTTGATGTGAAATGTAAATTAAATTTAACTGATTTTTCTTTTACTCCTGCTTCTTCTGTCTTTAATTTTTTAAGAGATAAAGAGAGTATTTTAAATGAATATAAAACTAAAAGTGGAGTATATCTTATTCATAACAATGTTAATGGAAAAGAATATATAGGTAGTGGAATAGATATTAGTAAAAGACTTGCTACTCACTATTTTCCCTCTCGTTTGGCAGATAATCGTTATATTTCTCGTTCTATTTTAAAGTATGGACACGAAAATTTATCAGTAGTTGTTTTATGTGTTTTAGGTGATACAGTTTCAGTCTCAAAAGAAAATATTCTTAGTAAAGAACAAGAATTTCTTGACTTATTAAATCCTGTTCTTAATTTAAATCCTGTAGCTGGATCTAGCTTAGGGTTTAAGCATTCAATGGAATCTAAAAAACTTATTTCTGAATTCCATAAAGGTAAACCTTTATCTGAAGAAACTAAAGAGAAACTTAGTTCATTGTTTTCAGGAGAATTAAATCCCTTTTGATCTAAAAAACATTCTAAAGATTCTTTAGAAAAAATGAGTAAAGCTAAAGTTGGTAGATTAAATCCGATGTTTGGTAAAGAAAAATCTAAAGAATTTATTGAACAAATGTATCGAGATAAAAGCGGAGTTAATAATCCAATGTTTGGTAAACCTAAATCGAATGAAACATTAGCAAAATTAAGAAAAAAGTTTATGTTTATGATTTTAATTACCAATTTATTATCTGTTATGATAGTGTAGGTTTAGCTGTAAAAGATTTACGTATCTCAGCAGAAACTATTAAAAAATATAAAGATACAAATAAAATTTATAAAGATAAATACTTTTACTCTAATTTACAAGAATAATACTTAGATAATTCAGTTATAAAAATTATAATTTAATAAAATTAATCGAATAAAAACAAATCAATAAAAAAAAAAAAGTAAGATATAAAAATGCTACAAGGAATGCCTCGTAGAATAAGTGATTACCCTGATGCTTTTGCTGGTTGAAATTTAGTTAGTAGTTTTGGGTCTATTGTTAGTGTAGTAGCTTCAGGATTATTCCTTTATATTGTGTATAAACAATTAGTTGAAGGATCTACTGCATCAAGATTCCCTTGATTAACTCCTCAATATTTTACTGATGTTCTACAAGCATTATTGGCTAGAAATTACCCTAGTTTAGAATGAGCACTTACAAGTCCACCTAAACCTCATGCATTCGTTTCATTACCTTTACAAAGCAGTATTTTAGGAGGGAATTTCTAAATTAGATCAGATTCTCATTGAGTTACAATATTTACTGATGTAAAAGGGAGCTTTATACTTAGTGTACATGAATCAATTGCTCAGGCAGTTTTTTGAAAAGTGGGCGAGTATAAAATATCTTTACATATTAACTTTTTTTATTTATTTTAACTAAATGTTTATTTATAAAAAAATTTTTTTTTATAAATAAACACTATTATTATTAGCTTAAAGGTAAAGCGAAATATATTATATTCAAATATGTAATATATCTGATTTTAGTTCGAATCTATAATGATAATTGAGGTAATAAGAGATTAGTTATAATTATAATAATATTTATTATAATTAATTTATTATTATTCTCACTATTACAAAGGCTCATAGTCTTTTATTTTAACCGAATGGATTTCTCATTTTTATATTAAAAATTAATCTAATTATTTTCTTTTAAAAAGAATATTTTTACATGTTTTTGTTTTCTAAGTAAGTTATATTTTTCTACTTCCTATCCTATTTCTTGTTATTGAAGTTAGGTTAGTACTTGTTTCAAGTATATTTATTGTAATTGTAATTTATATAATGTAATTATTTTTTTTTCTTTTTTTTTATTTAATATACAATTTCCGTATACGGCCTATAATAGGGGAAGGGAGGGGTTAATTAAAATAAATATATTTTTGGTTAAGTTATTATTCTTTAAACTTAAAAAAAATCCATAATACATATAAGTATTTTTTATTCCTTATGTTAATTCAGAGATTACATCTTAATCAAATAAGGAATAAAAAAAAAATAGTTATAATATAAGTTATTATATTAGTTTCAAATAGAAAAAAAAAATTGTTTAAAATTTGAATAAATAGTTTCTTTTTAATTTTTTATTTTTAATGCTTTTGTATTTGGATAAAAATGTTTCTTTATTAGTTTTGATACTAATTTTAGCCTCTTACCGAAAAACTATAGTTAGGGATTTTTTTTTATGTATTATTGTATTAAGTTTGGATAGGGATACAATTAATTTTTTTTATAGTTCATTATTTCGAAATTAGATATAACATATTTGATATTTTAATTTGTTTAGTTATCTTTATATATGTATCATTAATTTTCCTATCTTTTTTTTAATTTAACTTTATAGGTAAGAGCTAATTAAGAATAATCTTTTTTTTTATTTTTTTATATTTAAGGTTTGAATAATAAGGTTTTAAACCTTTTGTAAAAAATTCAGAATATTCTGATTCATTAGCTGTTGTAGCTGTACGTGGGATTTATTTTTATTTTTTTTAGTATAAGAAACCGAAATCTGTTTCTCTTTTAACCTCTATTTATTCGAAATATGTTATAAATTAGGAAGTAAAATATTCTGTTATGATGGTATTACGTAAGTTTGATCAGATCGTTTACAATTTTTGAGTTCTGGGAAATATCGAAAATTTGGATTTTAAGAGCAGGAGACGGATAAAATATTATGAATACAAAGATTTAATTTTAAACCAAATCTATTTAGAGGATCATGGTCGTAACCTTGGTTGAATTTATCGCGGGTTCATGTGCCATATAATAGAGAAGTATTAGCTCCTTTTCTCCTATTATTTTTCCTTATATTCCTGCAACTTGAATCAAGGAGATAGCAGAAAATAACTTTTTATTTTTATATTTAATATTAAGTTATGATCTAAATTAATAATCGAATATTAATTTTATATTATTAATTATAATAAATTTAATTATTATTTTTAATAAAAAAAAGAATTTTATATTAGTTATAGTATATTTATTATTATTCTCTTTAAAATAAAATTTTTATATGTTTTTTTTTATTAATGTTATATTTTCCTACTCTTATTTCTATAATTGAAGTTGTGTTAGTACTTGTTCCTGCTCTATTAGCCGTAGCTTATGTTACTGTAGCCGAAAGAAAGACTATGGCTAGTATGCAAAGAAGACTTGGACCTAATGCCGTAGGATATTATGGTTTACTTCAGGCATTTGCTGATGCTTTAAAACTTCTTGTAAAAGAATATGTAGCACCAACTCAGGCTAATATGATTTTATTCTTTTTAGGCCCTGTTATAACTTTAGTTTTTGCTTTATTAGCTTATGGGGTAATTCCTTATAACCATAGGGTAATATAGTCAAACTCCGGGAAACTCCTAAAGCTTAAGATACCAAACTATAATTGAAAGATTATAGATGGCTGAATTAATTACTCAGATAAGGTAACAAGTCTTAAGATTTACATTAAAGTGAAATGGACGATCGCGGATCTAAATCATTAATTTCTTTGTATATTAATGTAAAAGAGCAACGAGTATACGGCTATAAATATGTATATATTTATTATGTATGTATTTAAGATGTACTCTAATTGGACTTTAAATTAAGTTCTTATAAATTATAATAGATATACATATAATTCCCCATTAGTTGGATTAAATTCTTATAAATTTCAGACTTGTTGTAATTATTCTACATTATGTAGAAATACTGATAAATTAAATATTAATCCTTGATTTATTGCAGGATTTACTGATGCTGAAGGGTGTATTACTTGTAGTGTTTGTAAAACCTCAAAACATAAGATAGGTTTAGGAGTTACTTTAAGTTCTCAAATTAAACTTCATATTAAATATTATGTACTAATATTGGTAATACAGCGTAGCTTAGGTAATGTCGGAGTTATAACAAGCGATAAATCTTATTGTTTATTTAGAGTTAGAAAACTTAAGGAGTTAATAGAATTAATTAAATTTTTTTGTAGTTATCCTTTAATCTCTAAAAAAAAGGGAGATTATCTATTATTTAAACAAATTTTGTCTATTGTCCAATCAAAATAACATTTAACTAAAGAAGGATTACAAAAGATTATAAATATAATAGCTACATTAAAATTTGGCTTATCTGAAGAATTACAACTAATGTCCCCCGAAACTGTTCCAGTTTCTCGTTCTTTAAGATAATAAACTTGTGTAATATCTCATTCTCAAAGGATATCTGGATTTACACCTGGTGAGGGTAATTTTTCTATTCTATTAGATAAGGGTATATTAAAAACTTTTTTATTTAAAATCACTCAGCATGAAAGGGATGAGGTGTTACTAGTTGCAATTAAATAATATTTAAAGGGGGAAGGGTTTGTTATTTCATAAAAAATGAGAATATAATGGATTTAAAATTTACGAAGTTTTCTGAAATTAATAAAATAATAATACCTTTCTTTATTAATAATCCAATATTAGGTGTAAAATCTCTCGGCTTTAAAGATTGATGCTCAGCTATTGAAGTGGTAAAAAAAATAAAGAACATTAATTAGAAATAGGAGCATCTAAAATTTTATAATTACAAAAAGGAATGAACAGGGGGGGAGAATATTATAGCTATTATAACTTTTTTTTTTGTATGGACCTGGGTTAACTCTTAGTGATTTTCATTTAGGTATATTATATTTATTAGCTGTATCATCTCTAGCCACTTACGGTATATTACTAGCAGGGTGAAGTGCTAACAGTAAATATGCCTTCTTAGGGTCTTTAAGAAGTACCGCTCAGTTAATTAGTTATGAATTAGTTTTAAGTTCTGTTATATTAATAGTAATTTTCTTAACAGGTAGTTTAAATTTAACTGTTAATATTGAAGCACAAAAAGCTGTTTGATTTATATTGCCTTTATTGCCTGTATTTATAATATATTTTATAGGTTCTGTTGCTGAAACTAATCGTGCACCTTTTGATTTGGCAGAGGCTAGTTTACCGATTTGGCCTCTTTAAAGATCACACTTTGCTGGGAATTTTTTTTTTTTATTAATTAATAAGATAATCAGCAGGATAAAAAAAAACATCTTCAGAGACTAGATGTGGTCATTTAACATTTAATGAAATGTTAAATAAAATATAGTCCAACCTTATATGAGAGTATAAGATAATATTAAAATTTATTAAACTTACTAACAATATTGGATGTTTCTTACCCTTTTAAATCTAACTTTTATTTAAAATTAGAGACTAAAAGATGTTTTTCATTTAAATCTTAAAGTTTTTATTTTAGTCTTGACATAGAGTTAAACCCCCCCCCCTGTAACTATATTAAATTAAAATTAACTCAATTAGAGGATAAGGATTATATTAAATTCTATAGAGATATGTTACATGGTAAAAGTGGTATTTATTCTTTATTTAATATTGTGAAAAATAAACAATATATTGGTAGCGCTAAAGATTTATATATAAGAGTTAATGAACATTTAAATAATCAAAAATCTAATGCTAACTTTCAAAAGGCTCTTGTATAATATGGTTTATATAAGTTTCATTTTATATTTTATGAATATTTTACTTACGTAAGCAAAATATTGAGTAACAAAGCATTAATAGATTTAGATACAAGATACATTAAATGTATTGATATAACTGAATTTTATAATATAAAATCTGAGGCTGCAGCTTTATTGGAGATAAACACTCAGAGGAAGCTAAATTAAAATTGAAAGAATTATATAAGGATAAAAATAATCACCCTATGTTTGGTAAAAATTATAGCGAATTAACTTAAAAACTATAGCTCTAAAACAAAGTTAATCTAAAAAAGGTGTTGGAATTTTTGACTTAGATGATAATCTATTATATAGATTAACTAATAACGTTGAACTAGCTAAACATTTAAATATATCCAAAGTTATAGTAGGTAAATATTTAAATAATAATTTAGTTTACAAAAATAAATTTAAGTTTAAACCGATTATTTAGTAATAGTTTATAATTTTATATGGAATCAGAACTTGTTAGTGGGTTTATGACAGAACACGCTGCTGTTGTTTTTGTTTTCTTTTTCTTAGCTGAATACGGAAGTATGGTAGTAATGTGTATATTATCTAGTATATTATTTACAGGAGGATACTTATTAGCTGGTAATTCTTTAATAAGTTTTTTATTTTCTGTATCAGGTTTAGATTTTTTACAAGATAGTCCTACAATAGAGGGGTTATTTTATGGTTTAAGTTTAGGTGTAAAAAGTGCTTTTTTCATCTTTGTTTTTATTTGAACAAGAGCTTCATTCCCTCGTATAAGATTCGACCAATTAATGGCATTCTGTTGAACAGTACTATTACCTATTATATTTGGTATAATTATTCTAATACCTGTTATACTTTATAATTTCATTTTATTCCCTATCAATATTAGTTTACTATAATATTATTATATTTAGAATTCTTTCTAGTTAGTAATTATTATTACCATAAAACTTAACAAATATAAGGTGTAAAAAAAAATTTTTTTTTTTAATTTAATATTTTAGGGTTACTTATAAACTTATTAAATAAAAAAGAATGTTGTTATCTTTTTTATTATTAATACCGATAATAGGTATTTTTTTTATTGCTGGTAGCATTTCTTATGGACAAAATGTTGTAAATATGACATATTATAAAAATATAGCTTTAATAACTTCAATAATAAATTTAATAGTATCATTAGTAGTTTATATGTTATATGATTCTAGTAATAATCAATATCAATTTGTACAAGAATATTATAATTTTAATTTATTTGATATTTATTTAGGTATAGATGGTATATCCATCTATTTTGTTTTATTAACTACTATAATAATGCCGATAGCATTATTAGCTAATTGAAATTCAATCACTGAGAATGTTAAATCTTATTTAATAATAATGTTATTGTTAGAAACTTTATTATTAGCTATTTTCTTAGTATTAGATATTTTAATGTTCTATGTATTTTTTGAAAGTACATTACCTCCTGTATGAATATTTGGGAAATATTCTTGATGGGATAAATTGTCAAACTCCGGGAATGCCCTAAAGCTTTTGGTACCAAATTATATTTGAAAAAATATATATGGATGGGTTAATTATTCATGTATGGTAACAAGCCTTAAGATGCGTGAAAACAAAATGGGTAATCGCGGATCTAAATCATCAGTAAATTTTACTGATGTAAAAGAGCAACGAGTAGATGACAGTTGCATTGGAACCTTGTTAAATTCACCAATGTTAAGATATACTCTAAAGGGTTTCCAAAGAAATTATCAAATCAGAATCCCGTCTAATCCTTTTAATAGTTTAAGACAATATTCTACTGTTATCTCTAAAGTAACTAATTCTCAAATAGAGGAGGACTATTTATTAAAACCTTACTTTGTTACAGGTTTTACAGATGCAGAAGGAAGTTTTATTGTCAGAATTCGTAAAAATCCTAAAACCAGAGTAGGTTGAAGTGTTGAAACTAAATTTTCATTCTGTCTACATAGAAAAGATATAAGGGTTTTAGCTCTAATTCAATCTTTTTTTGGTGGAGTTGGTAGCATTACGTATGCAAGTAAAGATACTCTTCATTATCGGATAGCCTCTCTTCATGGTTTAATTACTTTTGTATTGCCACATTTTGACAAATATCCTTTAAATTCTCAAAAGAAAGCCGATTATTTATTATTCAAAGAAATTGTATTTTTGATCAAAAATAAAGAACATTTAACTATTGAGGGTATTCAAAAAATTGTAAATCTTAGAGCTTCATTAAATTTAGGTTGTTCAGAAAACTTAAATAAAGCTTTTCCTGGGGCTGTTCCGGTTAAAAGACCTGTCGTTGGGGATATATATATATACGACCCTTATTGATTCGCAGGATTTGCTAGCGGTGAAGCTTGTTTTATGGTTAATATTTATAAATCTAAAACAAAACTAGGAGAAGCTGTTCAATTAAAATTTGATTTAGGTCAACACTCTAGGGATTATAAATTACTTACAAGTTTACAAAATTTGTTAGGTTATGGTTCAGTTAATAAACATTCTCAAAATTCCGTTATGTTTAGTGTCACTAAATTCTCAGATTTTACGGAACGTCTTATTCCTTTTTTTGATAAATATCAAATTATAGGTGTAAAATATGATGATTATCAAGATTTTAAAAAAGTTGCCTTATTAATGGAAAATAAGGCTCATTTAACAACTGAGGGATTAGAGGATATTCGTAAAATTAAAGCTAAAATGAACAGAGGTCGAGGTTAATTCGATTAAATAAGGGTTATTTTACTAAGTAGACACATATTACTTGTAGGACAAATCTGATCACCTTGTTATTTTTATTAATAGGTTTATTTGGATCTAATAATAGAGTAAGAGCTAGTTTTTATATATTTTTATATACATTTAACCTTAAGTGTAAAAGAGCCAAATTTCGGGGAAGCCCTAAAGCTCTAGTAACCAAAGCCCTAAAGGAAACTTTAGGGCTGGCCTGATTAATGCTTCAGGATATGGTAATATCACTAGTTTTCATTGTATTCTATGAAAAGCTACTTTTTGTAGTAGATATATGGGTAATCGCGAATCTAAATCATCTATTATATGAGAATAAATATATAATAGGTGTAAAAGAACAACGAGTAGATGGTTCTTCGATTTCTAGAAATTTAGATTTCGTAAAGTGTACTCTAGTCGCTGGGAAACCAGTTTTCAGTGGAAAAATATATAATCTGTCTGGTTATAATATTACACAAAATAAATTTATACATATAAATACAAAATCTAATTTAGATCCTTGGTTTGTAACAGGGTTTACTGATGCCGAGGGATGTTTTACGTTAGGTATTATTAAAGATGAACAATACAAAACAGGTTATCAAGTTCAAGCTATTTTTAAAATTAGTTTACATAATAAAGATTTTGCTCTATTATCTGAAATAAAAGATTATTTTGGTGTAGGTAAGATTACAAAACATGGGAACACTACAATTCAATATATGGTTAGATCTTTAAAAGATTTAGATTTAATTATATCTCATTTTGATGAATATCCTTTAATTAGTTTAAAATGAAGTGATTATAAACTTTTTAAAGAAGCTATTTTACTAATGAAAAATAAAGAACATAGAACTAAAGAAGGATTTAAAAAGATTCTTTCTTTAAAAGCTTCTATTAACCTTGGGTTATCTGATGAATTAAATTTAATTTTTCCCGAAGTAATCCCAGTATCTAAACCTTTACCTTTAGCAAAAGAAATTAAAAATTTTTACTATATAGCTGGTTTAGCTAGTGGTGATGGTTGTTTTTACATATCTATACGTAACTCTACATCATGTAAAACAGGAAAAGCTGTAGTATTAAAATTTCAAATAGTTCAACATAGTAGAGATATTGAATTAATGCAAATGTTAATATCTTGTTTTAATTGCGGAAGAATAGAGTTAGCAGTAAAACAATCTGCAGTTTACTTTGTTGTAACTAAGTTTCAAGATATATTAGAGAAGTTTATACCTTTTTTTGAGAAATATCCCATAAAAGGTGTAAAATCTTTAGATTACTCAGGTTTCAAAAAAGTAGTTTTCTTAATGGAAAATAAAGACCATTTAACAGAACAAGGTTTATCTAAGATTAACGATATAAAATTAAATATGAATTTATTTAGAAAGAATTAGTTATACTAGAAGGCCGGTTAGCCGGTATATATTGAAGTATCCTGAAATTAAGGTAATATAATACAATTAATTGTGTTAACGTATGAGGTTCATTATTCTTATTAATATGTATATTAGCTATTTCTTCTATAATGGGAACAACAGATTTTGATGCTTTATTTAAAACTAATTTTGATTATATTACACAATTGATTTTATTTGTAGGAATATTTTTATCATTTGCTGTTAAAACACCCACAATTTTCTTAAATAGCTGATTATTAAAAGCCCATGTTGAGTCACCTTTAGGTGGAAGTATAGTATTAGCTGCTATAGTTTTAAAAACTAGTTTATATGGGATATGTAGATTAATATTACCTATATTACCTAAAGCTACTATAAATTTTACTTATATTGTATATGTTATAGGTGTAATAACCATTATTTATGCTAGTTTTAGTACATTAAGAACAACAGATATTAAAGAATTAATTGCATATAGTTCTGTATCTCATGCCGCAGTTTATTTAATTGGAATGTTTAGTAATACTATACAAGGAATAGAGGGAAGTATTCTTTTAGGTTTGGGTCACGGATTTGTATCTAGCGGTTTATTTATCTGTGCAGGAGGTATATTATATGATAGATCTGGTACAAGAGCCATTTATTTCTATAGAGGTATAGCCCAAGTAATGCCTTTATTCTCTATATTATTCTTTATATTATCTTTAGGTAATTGTGGTGTACCTTTAACACTTAATTTTGTGGGTGAATTTATGTCTCTTTATGGATCATTCGAAAGATTGCCTTTATTGGGTGCATTTGCTAGTTCTTCTATTATACTTTCTGCAGCTTATACTATATATATGTTTAATAGAATAGGGTTTGGTGGTACTTTCAGTAAATATTTTAAAGAAAATATTTGTGATATAACAAAAAGAGAATTCTTTTTATTATTTACTTTAGTGCTATTTACAGTAATATTTGGTATATATCCTTCATTTATTTTAGACGGGTTACATTATTCTGTAACTAGTTTAATTTATTATTCATAAAAATTTTATATTAAAAAATTATAATTAATATTTAAGTATTTAATACTTACAAATAAAAATAAATAATGCCACAATTAGTACCTTTTTACTTTTTAAATGAAGTAGTGTTTGCTTTTGCTGTTATTACTATAGTAGTATATTTATCATCTAAATATATTTTACCTAGATTTGTACGTTTATTTTTATCTCGTACATTTATATCAAAACTTTTTGATAATAAATAAATAAATATTCTAATATCAATATAATTATGACTATTTTATTTTTTTTGTGTTATTTAACACATGGATTTTTCAAGACATATAATATAGCTTAAAGTACATTTATCATATGAATACTTTAAGCATAAATACAACAAGTTTAGATATACTTAGTCCATTAGATCAATTTGAAATTAGAGATTTATTAAGTATTGATGCCCCTATATTAGGAAATATACATTTATCGTTAACTAACATTGGGCTATATTTAATTATAGCTTTGTTTCTTATAATAACTTTAAATATATTAAGTACTAATTATAATAAATTAATTAGTAACAATTGATCTATAGGGCAAGAATCTTTATATGCTACTATACATAGTATAGTAACAAATCAAATAAATCCTAAAAGCGGACAATTATATTTCCCATTTATTTATACATTATTTATATTTATACTTATAAATAATTTAGTTGGGTTAATTCCTTATAGTTTTGCTTCTACAAGTCATTTTGTATTGACATTCTCTCTTAGTTTTACTATTGTTTTAGGTGCTACAATTTTAGGATTCCAAAAACATGGACTAGAGTTCTTTTCTCTATTAGTTCCTGCTGGTTGTCCTTTAGCTTTATTACCTCTATTAGTATTAATAGAACTTATTTCATATTTAGCTCGTAATATTTCTTTAGGTTTAAGACTTGCTGCTAACATAATGTGAGTGTAGGTATCTCACTTATTGTGCATAAAGAACCAAATTCCGGGGAAACCCTAAAGCTCTAATAACTAAACTTATTAAGGAAACTTTTAAAGCGGCCTAGTTAATCGCTAGGGTATAGTAACATCATTAGAGATTCTAGCAATAGGAATGGGTAATCGCGGATCTAAATCAATAAAATTTTATTGTAAAAGAACAACGAGTAGATGGTTCTTCAATAATTCTATATTTAAATTAGATATTGTAAGGTGTACTCTAGTCGCCGTCAAATCGGTTTTTGGAAGAAATTAAGTAATTCAAAATTAAAGCTATCACAATAGCCTACCCTTAATTATATAATCAAATCTATTTTACTCCTTTAAAGAAAGGATCGTATTTTAATAATATGCCTTTAAAGAAAGGATAAATTTGTGAGCGATTTTTATTATCAAGTACAAAATTTTCAAATAGTAAGTATAAATATATAAAATATAATAAATATTCTTTTAATAATATAAAACAAGATGGCCTATTTATTTCATTTAATTGAAGATTGATAAAAACTAGATCTTTTTCAACATCAAATAGAAATTTATCTTCAGATATAATTATTTTTTCTAATGCTGATGAGAATAAATCTGATATTCTTAAAACTATTAAATGTAAATCTGGTATTTATATGTGAACAAACCAAATAAATGGTAAAAAATATATAGGAAGTTCCGTTGATTTTTTTTTTATTGATAATCGCTCACAAATTAAGGAAGGTGTTGGTAATACGATACTTCCATTTTTTTCTTAGGTACTTACAATAAAAAATATATCTTTCTTAAAGGAGGTGGTGGTGTTTTTAAAAAGCAGTATAAGACAAATCAATGTAGGTTGTTTTCAAGTAAATCTAATAATCATAAAGATAATTTTACTCCCGTAAAAATATATTCTGATGCTTTTTTAGATAAATCTGGGATATTAAAAGACAATAAGAAAAAAGTAGGAGTTTATCGTTGAATCAATAAAGTAAATGGAAATACCTATATAGGAAGTAGTGTTGATTTAGCTCGTAGATTCAGAGTGTATTACGATTTTTCTTATTTTTCAATTAGAGTACAAAAAAGTAAAAGTAGAATATATAGTGGAATTTTAAAACATGGTTATTCTAATTTTCAGTTAGAGATATTAGAATATTGTAGAAGAGAAGAGATTATAAGTAGAGAACAATTTTACATGGATTCATTAAAACCTACATATAATCTTAATTCTACAGCGGGTTCAAGACTTGGAAGTTTTCATTCGGAAGGAACTAAAAAAAAAGATGAGTGATTTAAATAAAGGACGAAAATTAACTGAACAAACAAAAAGATTACTTAGCTTAGAAAATAAAGGTATTAATAACCCCAACTATGGAAAAACCCATAGCGCAGAGACTAAAGCCTTAATTCGTTTATCTAGGTTAGGTAAATCTTTTATTTCTGAAGAGGCTAAAGATAAAATTAGTGCCGATAGAGGAATAAGTGTAAAAATTTTAGATTTAAATACTAATTTGGCTTCAACTTATACTTCTTTAACTCGAGCAGCTCAAGCAATGGGAGTTACATACCCTTCGTTTTCGAAAAGGCTTAAAGAAAAGGAAGGTCCTATAATCGTAAAGAAACGTTTCCAAGTCGAAAAAGTAAAATAAAATCCTAAAGAAGGTTAGATTTAAAATTTTAGATAGTTGGCTAAGATTATTAGAATATTCTAATGTTAATAGATTATTAAATGAAACTAGTATGCCAATATGTACAGCATTATTAAAATACGGATATAAAAATTTTAGTTTAACTATCTTAGAATTTTGTGATATTGATAGTTTAATGTCAAGAGAAAAGCATTACTTTGAAGAATATTCTCCTGAATATAATATACTTCAAACTCCAGGTAGCCCGGATAGAGGTTCAGGCTGAAAACATTCAGAGGCTACCTTAGAAATTATGCGTCTTGCTGCACAAAAAAGAATAGAATTGCCAGAATATATAGATAAATTATCCAAAGCTCAACTTAATAGTATTGCTGTAGAGGTGATAGATTTAAAAACTAATACTTCTACTAATTATCATGCAATAAGAGCAGCAGCTCGTGCCTTAAATTTAGATAAAAGATATATTGAGAACTTTCTTTATCTAAATCAAGATAAACCTGTATTAGATAGATATGTGTTTAAATTATTTTCTTCTAACAAAGAAACAGATTCAACACAGAGAACTCAAAAAATTTCTAAAAGAATAGAAGTAACTAATATAGAAACTAAAGAAGTTAGAATATACCCTTATATAGGTGCAGCAGCTAAAGCTTTGGGTTGTCGTCAACCTAATATATCTTTATATTTAAAATATAAAAGAACTAAACCATTCAAAGGTTTATATTTATTTAAATTAATTGAAGATGTTTAAATAGTTAAGGGTTAATTTGTGTACGAATGAGTGGTCATATGCTTTTAAATATCCTAGCTGGTTTTACTTATAATATAATGTCTTCAGGTATAATCTTTTTCTTTGTAGGGTTATTACCTTTATCATTTATTATAGCTTTCTCTGGATTAGAAGTGGGTATTGCTTTTATCCAAGCACAAGTATTTATAGTATTAACTAGTTCATATATAAAAGATGGTTTAGATTTACATTAAAAATAAATTTAATTTTATTTTTTTTTTTATACTAATAATCCAGTTATATAATTTAAAGTTACTTTAGGTTATAATTAGGTGGAATAGGAATATTGTTTGAAGCGTTATCTTTGTATAACGGGTGGTGGAGGGTTTCAAATTAGTGTAATATATTATTAGATATTTTTTATTAAAAAAAAATAAAAAAAAAATACCATACTAATAGAATTAAATAAATAAATTAAATCTAATTAATAAATAATAAAAAAAAAATTTTTTCTTCCTCTCCTCCCTTTTTTTTCTTGATTATTGAAGTAGTTAATACTAATACTATAATAAGTAAAGTATCTTGTATTCAATCCTCCTAGCAAAAAAAATATTTTTTTTTTTCTTATAAAAAATTTTTTTTTTCTTAAATACTTATTTTTTTTTTATACTCCCCTCTTGCCCTTTTTTTTATTAACAAGTCTTTATAGTATAAAAAAAATAAAAGGGAAAAACCCAGTGATCAAGGATATAATGGGAAAGTCTATAGTCTATTAAATATATAATTATATATATAATATAAATATAAAGTTTTAAATAGAAAATATTAATATAAAAAAAAATAATAGCTAGCTAAATATGTAGAACTATTTGTATTGCGGACTTTAAACCTTATATAAGACTTTAATATAGCAAGATATATTATACATGATATAGCTTATTTTTATCCTGATCAAAAAAAAAAAATATATAAACTTATTAGTGATATACCCGAAAAAAATTTTATATGAGAATGAGTATTAAATATTTTTTTAGTACAAAAGTCTTTTGTTTTTTTTTTTTTCCTTTATAGGTGGAGGCCTATAAGGCTAATGGTATATTATTAAGAATAGTTGAGTTTGGTGATGGCTCTGAATGAACACTGTCCAAATGCTTGACACATGCTAATTGTACGTTTAATTTGAATGAAAGTTTATTATTGAAAGTAGTGAACAGGTGAGTAATAGATTATCAATCTGCCTTGAAGTAGGGGTAAATCCCCTATATTTGTAAAGGAAAATCCGCTTTAAGATGATTCGATAAACTTAAGGGATAGGTAGTTGTTAAGGTAATTGCTTAACTAGCCTAATATTCTCTTAGTCGAAGTTGAAATGACTGATCGACCACATTGGGGATGAAAAAATCCCAAGACAACATTGTACAGCAGTGGGGAATATTGGTCAATGGCCTAACGGCTGAACTGGCAATTTGGAGGAATGGCCTAATAAGTTTATTAATAAACTTAGATTGAAAGGGTTAAACCGCAAAACGGATAAAATTCAAAATGCATAGTAAAATAATGACGTTATGTATTTATGTCTCGACTAATTACGTGCCAGCAGTCGCGGTAATACGTAAGAGGCTAGTGTTATTCATTTTAAATAGGTTTAAAGGGTACTTAGACGGAAAAAATTCGCTTGAAAAAGTACAATTTTTATCTAGAGTTTTATGTAAGAAGGTAGTACTCGGGGAGTAGAGATAAAATTTTTTGATACCGTAAGAGGACTGGTAAGAGCGTAAGCAACCTTCCAGATGATAACTGACGTTGAAGGACGAAGGCTAAGGTCACGATCAGGATTAGATACCCTAGTAGTCTTAGCAGAAAACGCTGAGTGCTGTAGACCTAACTAATTTAAATAAAAATTTTATTTCTTTGGTTTATTGTTGTTAGCTCAACAATAAATGAATTTTTATCTATGGATTTTTATCCAAGAAAAAAAATATATTTTTTAAAGGTTTTTACTAATTATTAGATGTGTTTTAATTTTAGGTTTAGAAGACTTATTTATAGAATATTTTTAATTTAGTATATTCTATTTTTATTTCTAATTTGTAGTTGAACTTTATAAATAGAAATTGGAATAGAAGCAAGGTAATAGGTTTTAAGCTAATCTTATTGAGCTTATTAAAAAAAAAAGTTTATTTTAGCGATTTTTCGCTTCAAGTAACTTTTTATAAATAGGTTAAAATTTAATACATGTGTTTTCTAATTTTTTTTAGTATTTAATTTCTGGTTAAATTTTACAATAATTTTAGTATTTTTTGTAATTTATATGTTAAATTTTTGATAAATGATCTTTTATAAATTAATTTTATACATGAATTATTTATTAAGAGTTTAATCCTCCCTTTTTGGTTGTTTAAATTTATAGTTCAATAATACTAATTATTAAGATTTGTTAATTTTTAGTTTATTCTAATATTTTATATTTTACTGAAAAATAAATTACATTTGTTTAGAAAGTTAGGCCCACAAATGAAAATGTAAGCATTCCACCTCAAGAGTAACGTGGCAACGCGGAAACTGAAATCACTAGACCGTTTCTGACACCAGTAGTGAAGTATGTTATTTAATTCGATAACCCTCGAAAAACCTTACCATAACTGGAATTATAAAAAAAATTTTTTTTAATTCTTTATATAACGAGTGTTGCACGGCTGTTTTCAGTTAATGTTGTGAAATTATGGCTTACGCCATAAAATTGACAAAAACCTTCGCTTTATTTATAATTTTTTTTATAAAGCTAATTTTATCAATTAAGGATAAAAATAATAGGGCAAAAGACAAGTCATCATGGCCTTTATGTTATGGGCTATAGACGTGCCACATTTACCTAGACAAAGAGATGCGAAAATGTGAATTTAAGCTAATCTCAAAAATAGGATAAAAAAGATAAGGATTGTAGTCTGAAACTCGACTATATGAATATGTAATTACTAGTAATCGTGAATCACCATGTCACGGTGAATCTAACTTCGGATTGGTACTAACCACTCGTCGCATGCTGAAAAGAGTTCATGCAGTAAGTTTGCTTTTTTATTATAAGGAAGTAAATTAAAGGGTTTAGATCTTATAGTAAAATTCTTCATATGTATGATTCTAATTAGTGTTAAGTCGAAATACGGTTCGTGTAGTGGAAGTTGCACGGGACTTATTAATAATTAATTTTAAAGGTTTTAAGGATTTTACTTCTTAAAACTAAATAGATTCAGGGAAATGTAATATAATTTACATATTACATAGTGGTTCAATTCCACTATTTATTTAAAGAAGTTTCTACATTAAGTCAATACTCTTATAAACAAAGGTAATTGTGAAAGGTGCGCAATCTTTTCAACTTTTAGTGGTAAATAAATAAGATTAATGGTATGTTTTTTATTTATTCTTCATATTTATATGTTTTGTACTTTTTTTTTCGTTTTTTTTCTTTTTTTTTTTTTATTGTTTATTTACATTAAAGGTTAATATCCTAGCTAGTTATGGATTATCTCGCTTAAATTCATAATAAGTGTTTAATTTTTAATGTTTTTGGTACATAAATAAACTATAAACTATTATAAAAAGAAAATCTTTTTTTTTTTCTAAATAAATGTAAGGCGGAGTCCAAATTTTAGTACTTGAGTATTTTGATGAGTTAAATCCTGAGAATATTTCAGGGTTTTTTGAAACTGAATCTATTTTTTCAGGATCTCTTACAAAATATAATATAGTAAATCTTTATCAAATAATGTTTTTTATGTAGACATTTACTCCTCTTTTGTTAAATATTTAAGCATTAAATATTAAGATAATAATCTAATACAAAAATTATACTTTTATCTTAAAGTAGGTAATGTAAAATAAGATTTAAGGAACAGGCTGTTATTTATTATGTTAAAAAAGTAAAAGATTTATAATTAATTTTACTATAATATCCTCCCCCCCCCCCCCCCCCCCCTTTTTTTTTAAGAGTAGCTACAGAGTATACTCTTTCTTTATTTTTGTAAAATTCCGCGATATAGATAGATTTATACAAAAAGTATATCTAAATCTTCAAATTGGGGGGGGGGGGGGGGGGGCAAGGAATAGTAAAAAAAATATGTATAATTAAAAGTATCTAGGGTTGAAGGAATATAAATAGAAACTAATGTAGTACTCTGCTTTGAAGTATATAGGATGCTTAGTACTAAAAGTTTAAACTATAAAGATCAAAAAAATAATATTAAATTAAAAATAATACAATCTGGTGGGAGGTGGGAACATTTATATTAAAAATAGTTTTAATAAAATCCAACATATAAAAGAAAGAATGAGTTTTAGTATAGTATAGATTTAATATTAATTTTAATGTTATAAATATAAGGTTAAGGTTCGTGTAATGGAAGTTGCACGAGGTTTAAAAATAATTAATTTAAAAGTTTGTATAAATTTTATTTTGTAGATTAAGGAGGGTTCCTTTATTGGTAAGAAGGGTTGAATTGTAGCCTCAATAGCTAATTTAGCTTTAAGAGTTCGAATCTCTTGTCTCCTATATCCCCTCTGTAGCTCAACGGTAGAGCATAATACTGTTAATATTAGGATAAATGTTCAATTCATTTTAGAGGGATTTAGACTGTTATAATATGTATTTCCTGACAATTATAATATACAATTAATAAATAAAATATTTTATTTTTATAACTATATTCTATTATATTTTATTTTATTTTATTAAATTATAGATATCTGATTTTCTTTTGTTAATAATGACTAAACAGACAAGAAGTCTATTTCAAGACCATCCTTTCCATTTAGTGTCTCCTTCTCCTTGACCTTTGAATTTTTGTATAGCTATATTTAGTTTAACATCTTCAGCTGCTTTAGCTATGCATGGATTTGAGTATGGATATATAACAGTTTATTTAGCAGTATTTGGAGTTGTTACTTCAATGTTATTTTGATTCCGTGATATTGTATCTGAGGGTACATTTTTAGGGGATCATACAACTTTAGTACAAGTAGGTTTAAATATGGGTGTTATATTATTTATAGCAAGTGAAGCTTTACTTTTCTTAGCTATTTTCTGAGCATTCTTCCATAATTTAAGCATATTGTGAATTAGAACCAAATTCCGGGGAAGCCTTAAAGCTCTAATAACTAAACTTTTCAAGGAAACTTTTAAAGTGGCCCAGCTAATCACTGTGGGTATAGTAACATCATTAGAGATTCTTACAACGGGAATGGGTGATCGCGGATCTAAGGCAGATAGTCATATATTTGTAAAAGAGCAACGAGCAGATGGTTCTTCAATACGAGATAAGTATTGTAAGGTGTGCTCTAAGTGACAAGGAAACTTGGTTTTTATAGAATCTAACAAAAGTATTAATTCTAAATTAAAATATTCATATTGCCAAGTTTCTTCTTTTTCTACTTCATCTAACAATTTAATTAATGATTTAAATCCTCACTATGTTACAGGATTTTCTGACGGGGAATCCTGTTTTTATTTAGGGATTTACTCAGATCCTAGCAGTAGAACAGGTTTTAGAGTAAAAGCTACATTTCAAATAGGAGTTCATGAAAAAGATGAAGTTTTATTAGAAAAGATTCAATCTTTCTTCGGGGTAGGTATAATATCAAGATTAGGGGAGGCTTCTGTTCAATTTAGAGTATCTAAACTTAAAGATTTAAAGATTATTGTAAATCATTTTGAAAAATATCCTTTAATAACACACAAAGAGTCTGATTTTTTGTTGTTTAAGGAAGTAGTGTGTTTAATGAATGAAGGTAAACATTTAACTCCAGAAGGTTTAAATAGAATAGTTTCAATTAAAGCTACTATTAATAACAATAGTAATCTTTCAGACAAGTTAAGTTTAGGTTTTCCTGATGTTATTCCTGCTTTAAGTCCAGAGTTTCAAGTGAAAGCGTTTAAAGATTTTAACTGATTAGCTGGATTCACTGAAGCTGAGGGGGTGTTTTTTTATAGCTTTAAAAAAATCGGTTGGATCTAAACTAGGTGAAACTGTATGATTAAAATTTATTTTAACTCAACATCTTAGAGATAAAGATTTATTAGAAAGTTTTATCCCTATTTTAAATTACGGTAGATACATTCATAAATCAGGCTACGGTGAATTTGTTGTTGAGAAATTTTCAGATATAAGGGATAAAATTATTCCTATTTTTGAAAATTTTAAGTTACATGGTTTAAAACTTCAAAATTATGAAGATTTTAAAAAAGCTGCAGTTATAATAAATAATAAAGATCATTTAACTAGAGAAGGTTTAGATGAAGTAAAGATAATAAAAGGTAAAATGAATAAAAGTAGAAAATAGTTTTAGATTTTTAAAAATTTAATAATAATTATTAGTAATATAATATTAAGAATTAAATCAATCGAGTGCTTTAACACCTGTTGTTGAATTAGGGTCACAATGACCTCCATTAGGTATAGAACCTGTTAATCCTTTTGAACTTCCTTTATTAAATACTGTTATTCTTTTATCTAGTGGTGCTACTATAACTTACTCACACCACTCTTTAATAGAAGGTAATAGAGGTGGTGCCATAATAGGTGCTGTGCTTACTGTTATCTTAGCTATAATATTTACAGGTTTTCAAGGGGTTGAATATAATGTATCTTCATTTACTATTAGTGACGGTGTCTTTGGATCTTGTTTCTACTTTGCTACAGGGTTCATTTATTTTGGAGCCCTATTTATGTGTTTTTTTTTTGTTTTTACTATTCTTTTTTTTATAGATAGATATTATTATACTTGTAACTTTAGTACTAAAGATAAATTATTAATTTCTTGTAATAAATTAGAATATTTAGAGCTTACGCCTAAAAATGATTTTTATTTAGATAAAGCTTTTATTGAATGATTTGTAGGATTTACGGATGCTGAAGGTAATTTCAATATTAAGTTAATAGATTTAAAAAAAGATACCTTTAAGTCTTCTCAATTTACATTCCAGATTGGTTTACATATTGATGATCTAAAAGTATTAGAGTTTATCCATAATACATTAAAATGCGGCCATATCTCTAAATCAAAAGATAGAGCCAATTTTTTTGTAAATGATCAAAATTCTTTATTAAATATTATAATTCCTATATTTGATTGTGTTAATCTTAATAGTTCTAAATACCATCATTATACCTTTTTTAGAAAAGCTGTAATGTTAATTAAAAATAAAGAACATCTTACTGACGAAGGTAAATTAATTATTATTGATTACCAAAAAGAAATAAAACGTATGTCAGGAAAATGAGTACCTGGATCTATAATTAGTAAAATCCATATCACTAAATATTGATTAGCAGGATTTATAGATGGCGACGGTACATTTTTTACTAGTAAACATGTTCCTAGATTTAAATTGGAAAATCATTTTAAAGAATTAGAATTATATAATAAGATAAAAGAATTTATAGGGATAGATAAACTTATATATTCTTCACAAAGATTTGAATATGATAATCCTACAATTATTTTAGAAATTAATAAAATTAAGGATATTAGAGAAAATTTAATACCTTTATTGTACGGAGATAACAATAACCTTTTGTTAAAAACATTAAAATCTCGCGATTTTTTAATGTGATTAGATTTAGTAGATATTTATTATAGAGGTTATCATACTACAGTTGAGGGTAAATTAGTATTTGATTTAATAAAATCTCATATTAATAAATATAGATTAAGTACTAATAGTCATTTAGTAAAAGATTTAAGACCTATTTCAGAAATTAAAGCATTATTAAATAAACTTTATTCATTTGATAGCCCTTATGAAATTAAAGAAGGTGTTAGATATTATAGAGGAACTAATATATTAATTAGTGAATCTATTGAAATAGTGACTATAGATGAACAAAATAATAATATTACCTTTGATAGTATTGCTAAAGCAGCTAATACTTTAGGTATATCTAGAAATAAGATAAAAGAGTGTCTTACGACAGGTAAAAGTTATAAAGGTTATAATTTTGTTTTAAAATAAAAAAAAAAATTCATAAATAATAATAGAGGAAATAGCAAAAATAACCTTTTTAGGTCAATTTGCTGCCAAGTTTATATTTTTATAAGAGATATATAAAGGTTCAACGACTAGCTAATAAATATTATGTTACCTAAAATTTAAGTAAAAGAATGGCAATAAATTCTACTTATTAATTACTAAATTAATTTTAATTTAGTGAGCACTAATAAGAAGACATAGTCTAAACAGTAATGCTAATTATTGATTAATTTATAAATTTGTCCACGGTGCACACGTTATAGTTGGAACTATTTTTTTAGTTATAGCTTTATGAAGAATATATGATTATCATTTAACAGATACTCATCATCTGGGTTTTGAAGCTGGAATTTTGTACTGACACTTTGTAGATGTGGTTTGACTTTTTCTTTACATTTCTGTATATTACTGGGGATCTTAGGTTTAGATTATAAATTTTTCATGGAATTTATAACATTTACTAGAGATTCTCTGTATTTAGATTTTACTCTTTTTAGTCGGAAGTTTAAGAGAGTAAATATACTAAATCTTTATTTAGTTTGTAATGGTAATATGCAGCAGAGTATAAACTTAAACTTACATGAGGGTGTAAAAGTACTATGTATTTTTTTTTGTATTTCTTCTTTAATTTTTGGTTTTTTTTTTTCTTCTTTTATTTATTCTTTCGTAGGTTCTTTATTTATTGTTTTATACGCTTTTATTTTTTTTTTCTTTAAAAGAAAATTCTTTATCATTCAAGAGTTCTTTATTCTTCATTTTTAAGGTAAATCTTAAGATTCTTTTAGTATCTTGTCTAATATATTTCTTTTTTGATATTTCTTTTTTAGATTCTTTTTATTACGGGAATACATTAATTAAAGGGTATATTTTATATAAGTTGTTTAAGGTAATATTTAATATGCCTTGATCAATAGATAATTTTTTTTTGTTATCCAAAAATTTAGCTTTTATTTCTGTTATTTATTACATGATTAGTTTAATTTTTTTTAATGCTTCTTTATTGGAATTAGGTTCTGAGTTAGTGTTAATGAATAACGGGTCTAATGGACCAGGGGGTCCATTTGGAGATAACTCTGGAGGAGGCGGAGGACCGTTGCCTCCAAATCCTAATGATCCTTGAGATGCAAGTATTGTTCTTTGTAAAATTGATCATAATGAAAAAACTGATGACGCAATTTTAGATAAAAAACGAGGAGAAACTTATGATGATTATGAAAAAAGATTATTAAGTATTAAAGGTACGCATGATAAAATGTGTGGAAAACTTAATCAGAAATTAGCTCATCTTTGCGAAGCTCGAAAATTTTTCGCGGATGAAATGAAAAATGAAAGTTCTTCTAGTAATTCAGGTAATGGGGAGAATTATGGGGATTATAAGAGTACTGTGAAAATTTATGAAGACTTGGTGTTTGAGCAAGATAAAGCGAGGTGAGGTTGTGAAAACTTTAATTATAGAATACTTAATCATTTGAGTGTTGTAAAGGCACATAGGAGACCTCCCATGAAATGGATATATAGATAATAAATAAATAGGTAAAAATAGAATTTTCTTTTATTTTTATTTTTATTTTTATTTTTTTTTTATAGTATATAATTATACTATAAAGGGATCTTAGTATAATGGTAATACAAATGACTTTTAATCATTCAATTGTTGGTTCGAATCCAACAGGTCCTATTGAAAAATTTTACTAATTGATTTGATTAACTAAATTATTGTGTTAGAATAGATAATTGGTAATTTAATTAGTAAAGGATTTGCCTGTCTTCATAATAAAGAAGGAATTTTTTTTTTTCAATGTATATTTAATTTGTACGAACTAAAAAAAAATTTTTTTTAGATATTGGTTTATAAATTACTTTTTTTTTAAGTTTTATTTTATATGTTTTATCCATTGTATAAATTTAAATTTATCGAGATATATTAATATGTTAGTAATATATAAGTATATATATTTATATATTACAAATATGTAAGAGTATAGGTTAGTGGTAAACTCGCAGACTTCAAATCTGACTTCCTCTGTTCAAATCAGAGTGCTCTTGAATTATATTAGGTTGATTATTATACACTAAACTATTTAATTTATGTTAATGTTAGGCGTAATTAGTAAATTGGTTTATAAGATATAAAAATATATAATATTTATATATATTCTATAATATATGTTATGTTATATATATATATATTTATTAAATTTGAGTGATTTAAAGCTCACGTTATTAAATATTTTTATTAATCTAGCTATTTTTTTTGTTAAATTAGAAAAAAAAAATATTTTAACAAAAAAAAAAATTCTTTTTTCTAAATAAATAACTAAATAAATAACATTGGGGGGAGGGGTTAAAGGATTGTATTAAATTTAAATAGCTGTATTAGTAAAAGATTTTATTAAAAAAAAAATAAGATTATATATTCTTTATGTTATATTATAGTATAAGATAGAATAGAATTAGTAACTTAATTGGTAAAGGACTTTCCTGTCACGAAAGTAGATGAGGGTTCGAGACCCTTCTAATTCGAATTGATTTGATTTGAATATGATTAAAAGTTTAAATTAAATTTAGCTTCCGCTTATGCCTTTTTTTTTATTGTTTTAATTTTTAAGTGTTCTGTCATAATTAAACAATGATTTAGTGTATAATCGTAATCTTTTTATTGTATAGAAATAAGATAGTTTTATAAAGTTATTTTGTAAAAAAAATAGACGGTGCGGGTTTATTGACAGTTAAGCTAACTTTTTTTTTTCAGGAGTTATATTAATTCTGCTTATGCCCTTTTTAAGATTCATATTATATTTATTAGATATCCAGATATTTTTAGGTTATGTTCGTAATTTTGGTTTTTATTTTATATTGATTGAATTGATTTAAAGGTAGGTATAGGTAATTAGTTTTTTACAAACCTTTTCATATCTTCAATAACTTAAATTAGTAAGTTATTGAAGATAATAAAATAAGAATTTTAGGTGTACTTTATTACTTTACGATATTATATTAAGTTATTTATATTAAATATAATATATATTATATATTATTATTATTAAATAGTTTTTTTTACAAATAACTTATATTTATTATTATATATAGTTAATAATACCAAATAAAAAAAAATTTTTTTACTGTTTTGAATTTTTTTTTTAGTTCAAATTTTAAATTGAAAAGTATTTTTGTTGGATAAATATAAATATTGTGTCATTTACTTATAATTTAAATAGAAATATTGTACATGAGTTTAATTTTTTTTTTTTTACTTAATATATTAAGTTAATTAGGAAAAGTTTCCATAGGTAGGGTAAGTTAATTGCTATTTAATGCCTTTTAGGCCTAGGAGTTCGAATCTCCTTTTTTCCGAAATATATTGATTTTTTTTAATCTATTAAGAATGTTTATATTAAAGTAAAAGATTGTTAATAAAAAAATGATAAAAATCTTATGATGCTTTATATGTAAAAGAGTATAAGTTAAACTTAAACTTTTGAATTGAAATATGAATTCTTATTCTGTTAAACCAGAATGCTCTTGATTTAAAAGGAGTTCTCTTTTTTTTTTGTCCTAGTTTTTAGGTTATGTTTATACTTTTTTTATGTTTAATGATAATATATTTATTATAACTGAAACTTTTACAAATGGATATAAAGACGAAGTATTAAATATTATTTTTTTTCTTGTTATTTTATCTGGTATATTTGTAATAATTAGTAAAAATCCTATAGTGTCTTTATTATTCTTAATAGGACTTTTTTCAGGTATTGCTTCGTATCTTTTATTAATAGGTTTAAGTTTTTTAGGAATTTCCTACCTAGTTGTTTACATTGGGGCAATTTCTATTTTATTCTTATTTATACTAATGTTAATTAATATAAGAATGAGTGAATTACAAAGTCCTACTAGTAATAGTATACCTTTAGCATTAAGTATAGCCGTACTCTTTAACTACCCTTTATTTCAATTATTGCCTTACGATCTTGCAATATTAAATAATCATAATAATTATTTAAATAATTTACTATATCATGTATCTTTTAATAAATTACATAATATTAATAGTATTAATTTAAATGAAGACGATATATTATATGTTACAAGTAAAATATGAGATAGTAATTAGCAGAACAATATATAAGCAGTAGAGGTAATATAATGTATACAACATATAGTTTATGATTATTTATGGTAAGCATTATTTTACTTTTAGCTTTAGTTGGTAGTATAGTAATAGTAATGAAAAATCCTAATACTACAGGTAATTCTTAAAAAAAAAGGTAAAAATAGAGTTTTAACTTTGATGTAGAATAAATTTATTTTTATTTTGATTTATATTTATTTTATTGTGTTGCGTTGTGTTGTAGTTTTGTATGAAATTTTATATTATAATATAGATAAGTAAATTTAATTGAGATAATATTTGTTTTATATGGGGTAAGTTGTAAAGAATAAATTTCTTTTAGTTAAATATAAAAAAATATAGGTAAATAATAGAAAGAAAGTTGTTTATTTTCTTTTTATTCGTTTTGCTTAAATTAAATAGGCATAATCTTAATATATTGTATAGGTTTAATTTATTACCTTTTTCTCTATTTTTTTTTTTCGTTACTAAAAAAAATAGGTAAGTTGGATAGGAAAAAAAATTTTTTTTTTATTTTAAAAGTATGTTTATACTTATTATAATATTATAAAATAAAGGGAGATTAATTTAATGGTAAAATGACTGTTCTACACTCAGTATACAAGCGTTCGATTCGCTTATTTCCTACTAAAAGAAAAAAAATATGAAAAGGTCTTTATCCCTCCCTCTTTTTTTTTTCCTTCAAAAATTCCTTAACTTAAAGGTAAAGTGTGCTTTTGATAAAAGTATTATCAGCGTTCGATTCGCTGAGGAATTATCTTAATTAGAAGTTTGGCTGAGTGGTTATAGCGGCTGTCTTGAAAACAGTTTTGGTTTATTCCATCAAGAGTTCGAATCTCTTATCTTCTGAGTAAAATAAATTATGTAATAAGTACTAAAAATATTTTTAGTGTTTAGTTAAATTAAATATAGAAAAAAAACAAAATCTAGTTTAATTAGTAAAACGGGTTCTTTGGGAGAACTTGTTCTGAGGGCGGGGCTCAGGATTTTGAAAAAAAAAGGATATAGGTAGGCCTTCTTTTTAGTAGTGGGTAATAGTTAACGAAATATCCTTTTTTTTTACTTGTCTAGATTATAAGTATAGAATATAATATTATATTTATACTGTATTTAAATTAGATAGAAATATAATAGATACGAAATAAAAGCTTATACATAGTATATAAGTATACAAAGAGACTATTAAGAAATAATTGCTATGTATTAAAGAGAAATCTTATTTATCCCAGTATTTTGGATAATAAACTCTAAGATAAATTAGATATGTAAACGAAGTGAATTGAATTATCTTATTAGCTTCAGGAAAAGAAATCAAAAGAGATTATATGATTAGCGTGAGTGAAAGTATAAAAAGTCTATATATTAAGTAAGATGGTTACAAGACTGTTTGAACTAAGGGGAACCTTCCTCAAAGACTAAATATAATACATAAGCGATAGTGGAAAGTACCGTGAGGGAATTTATATAGAATTAGTAGTTTTATAAGCAGCTCGAGTAATAAAAACAAGAGCGTACCTTTTGCATAATGGGTCACCAAGTTAATTTTAGGTGCGAGCTAATAAAATAGCGTAGTTAAACCGATCATCAGAAAAATGAAAAGTATCTAAAATTAGACCCGAAGCACAGTGATCTTATTATAGTCAGGATTAAAGTCCGAACGGGTTGTTGTTGCAAAAACATCCGATGAACTGTGATAAGTCTGGTGAAAGACAATTCTGACTGTGTTAGCTGGTTTTCTGCGAAACCTATAATAGTAGGCAGTTTAAATAATATCTTTGCAGGTACAGAACTTAATCTCAGACAAAATGTAATTGCATTTTATTTTGTATAGATCGGGGAATTATAAAGATTTTACCGGTGAGTTTGTGGACTCGGAATGGTAAAGATAAATTTTAAGCTATCAGACATAGAATGATAAGGTTGAATAAAATACAGCCTTTTTGTAGAAGTGAACCTTCTGCTGTAAACCATCAAATTGACGGGAACATCCTAAAGCAATCATAACTAAGTAAGTATAGTAATATAACTTATGGCTCAGGTAATGACTCGAGGTATAGTAAAATCATGATTGATTATTAAATGGATTATCCGCAGCCAAGCACCGAATACTTAAACTTAAAGTACTTTAAGTAAGGTGTGCAGTTCATCGACTAAAAGTTGGTTGGCGTAAGCTTAAGATATAGTCAGGCCTCATTTGAAAGAATGCAATGGCAATAAAGTAATTTAATTTATTATAAGATTTGTTTAAGTTTCCATAGCCGATTCTTGCAAAAGACTTAATACAACAGGCAACTACCTTTCGAAGGGTAACTGATTTAAACGGGCTGACTCCCTTTTTAAATAGTGTTAATAGGTTAAGGTACTGCAAGAAAAGATGTTGTAAAGCTTGTTAATATTGATTTTATTAACCAGATCTAGCGGTGACGCTAGTAATCTGAGAGATGAGTATGAAGAATATATTTATTTTCATAACCCATGTTTGGAATGAGACAAACACTAAGCTGTCGGCTTTAAAAAAATAATAACATCAAAAGTTACAAAAAACTATTTATCTAATAATAAAATTGTTAATGTGGTAAAAATTTACGATAATGCTTTATTGAGTAAAAGTACCATTTTACTTGAAAATAAAGATAAATCTGGTATTTATCGTTGAATTAACAAATTAAATAATAATACTTATGTAGGTAGTGGATTAAATTTATCAAAAAGATTAGGTGAATACTATAATCAAAGTGAATTAAAAAGAAATCCTAGACCTATTCATGCCGCTATACTAAAGTATGGATATGAAAATTTCATGTTGGAAATATTAGAATATTGCAAAGCAGATGAGCTTATTAAAAGAGAACAGTACTATTTAGATTTATTGGATCCAGATTATAATATATTAAAACATGCTTATTCAGTATTAGGGTATAAACATACACCTGAAACTATAGCAAAACTAAAAACAAAAAAAGTTTCACAAGAACTTAAAGATATATTATCTTCTGTTCATTCAGGAAAAGAAGTTAGTCAAGAAACTAGAGATAAATTATCTCTTGCTACAACTAAATATAAAAAAAATAATCCTCTTTCACCGGAAGGTTTGGCTAATATAAGAGCTAAGACAACAGAACGTGAAGGAGTGGCTGTATTACTTTTAAATACTCAAACTAATGAAGAACTAGAGTTTAGTACTTTAACTAAAGCTGGTGAATATTTGGGTGTAAAAAGACAAGCTATACGAAACGCAATAAAAAGAGAAAGTCTTGTTAAAGGACTCTATCGTGTTTCAGAAAAATTGTAATAGTGTGTATGTTCACATAAGTACTAAAAAAAATTAAATTAAATTACTTTAATTTCAATAATACAATTATTGAAGTCAAGTTAGTAAATAACTTGTTGTCTAAATGGATAGTTCATAAAGTTATGTTTATGAATAGTTTAAGGAGAAAATTTAAACTTATTGAGTACGTAAGTTAAATTTCTGTGTATGTCAAAAGGGAAACAGCCCTGAACAAGAATTAAGGTTCCAAAATTATTATTAAGTGAAATTAAGAAGGTTTTCATAAAAGTCGATAAGGAGATGGGCTTAGAAGCAGCCATAATTTAAAGACCTCGTACTAGAGCACTTATTAAATGTTGAAAGCATCGAAAATTCAACGGATCTAAATAATATACCGACATCTTGTCTATAAAAATAAGAGTAATCCTTATTTTAATAGGGTAGCAGAACATTGAGTTTATTCAAGCATTTTTTTTTATAAAAAAAATTATAGTGTAACTCAAGTGAGAATGGTGACATGAGTAGCAAAAAGAATATATTGTATTTTATAAAAGGCTATTATTATTATATTTTATTTTAATAATATGCATTCTAAAGTATGATAACCGCCTTAAGCTTATGGTTAAGATAAGTAACGGCCTCTAAGCTAATATATCTCCCTTTGGAGTATAGTGATGAGATAAGCTTACTACTATTAGTAACAACATTTTTATAGTTAAGTGGAAAATGTGCAGGAAAAATTTAGTGGTTTAATACCAGGCTAAAGATAATCTTTACTCGAACCGTTCCTAAGAACTACAACAAGTAAGCTAGTAGAGTATACGAAGGCGCATGAGATAACAATCTTAAAGGAACTCGGCAAAATGACTCCGTAACTTAGGGATGTTTGTCCTTCAATATTTTATTGAAACAATGAAATTATTGATAAATATATTGGGTTAATTTCAAGAATTACTTAAATAAAAGTAAATTTGAAGCGAATTTTATTAAAATAATAAATGCGTTCAACGACTAAAGGTGAGTAATAAATTATGATTACAATAATCCTTGTGAATACCCAACTCTCTCATAAATTAGTTTAGTTTATAAAAAAAAATAATTAATAATGGAAAATACCAGATTTCTTGAATGATTAGCAGGTTTTACAGACGCGGAAGGTTGTTTTCACATAAAACCTAGAGTAATGGCCAATAATAAATTACGTTATCATTTTGAATTTACAATAAAATTACATATTGATAATGTACCGTTATTGAATTTTATTCGTGAAAATTTAAACATAGGTCGTGTAGTTATTAGACCTAAATACAATAATTGTATTTTTGAGGTTGGCACAGAAAAAGATTTAAGGAAATTTATTTATATATTAGATAAATATTCATTAATAGGCTCTAAGTATTTAGATTTTATTAGCTTTAGGAAAGCTTTTTTCTTATATTTAGATAGACCTGGTTTAGTAACTGAAAATATTATTAATGCCATTGAAAATATAAGAAGTAATCATAATATAAAACGAACTATTTTTGAATTTCCGGTGGATTTTAAATGTGTTATTACAGACTATAAATTATTAGGACTGATCGAAGGAGATGGTAGTTTTTTTGTACAAACTAAAGATTTGACACCTAGATTTGAAATTGAGTTAACAGAATCTCAAAGGTTTTTATTAATAGCTATTAAAGAATTTTTAATTAATACTTTTTTACAAATGAGTAATGATAGTTCTTTACCAGATTTTGTAGAAAAAGGAATTAAGATACAAAACTTGAAAGCTAAAGGAAATAGTAAAAGCACAGTTAGATTATCTGTATCTAGGGTAAATTTATTGCATAATTATTTTAATGTTTATTTAAGTAAGTTGCATTTTTATTCAGATAAATCAAAAGATTTTAAAACGTTTTGTACTATTTGTCAATCTTTGTTTAATAAAGAACATATCAAAAATGATACAGTTAAAAATAATTTAGCAGGTTTAGCGAAAGAGATGAATAATGCTAGATACTCAACCTTAAGTAGTAAAAAAATAAGGCAAGTTTATGGTTTTTTTATTAGGATAATAATTTAATAAGAGAGAAGAAGACATAGTCTGAACCATTTTGTGAAAATATGGAAATATGAAAATATGATAACAAGTTGAAGGAGAACTCATTGGTACTGATTAATATCAGGTAACAAGGAAGGAGCATAAAATAGTGTTGTACGACTGTTTAATTAAAACACAGCACTCTGCAGAAGATGATAAATCAAAGTATAGAGTGTGATGTCTGCCCAATTCCGGTAGGTAAACGATGTTTGTTGAATTCTTTTTTTTTAATTTGATGAATAAGGAACCCCCGGTCAATGGCGGCCTTAACGTGAGGGTTCAAACAAGGGCCCTGTTTAAATCTAGAATATTGCTGGAACGGTAAAAATAAAAGATCTCTTTTATTGCCTAATCAGCAGGAAAGAATAAAATTAGTTAATACTAGGTTTAGTCTTATGCCAGGAATTAAAAGATTTTATAGTACTGGGAGTGTAGGTGAAAACCGTAAGTATTGATTAGGTGGTTTTGTAGAAGGAGAAGGTTCTCTTTTAGTTTCTTTAGTTACTAATCCTAAAGTTAAAAATGGAATAGTATTACAACCTGAATTTAATGTTACTCAACATGTAAGCGGGTTGAACATACTAAAATCCTATAAAACTTTATTTAATGGTCTTGGAAACTTAAAAGAAAAATCTGGATCAAATGAAGTTTGAGTTTATTCTTTGAAAGGAACTAAAAATATTAAAGAATTTGTGTAACCTTTTTATTTAAATTATGTTGTACCTTTTTCAAGTAAACATAAAAGTGATGTATTTGAAAGATTTGAATCTATTATTGATATTTTGTACAATAATTTGGGTCAAGGTTTAGATAAAGAACTCTTAATCGAAGTTGTACATTTAATATATCAATTGAATCCGGATAGTAAAGGTAAATCTCGTAAAAGAGATATACAAGAAGTAATAGATATTATTAATTCTAAAAAAGAATAACCTTAGAATTTAAGTTTTATACATTATTATTTAATAGTTATTAGGTGTTAACTGCTTGCAACAGTCCGCTTTAATAATTAGAATTTTATTAATCCTCAGAGACTACAATCTAGACATTTTGAAATTTAAAGAAATGAAGGTATAGTCCACCATATAATCTTAAAATTATATGTTGCCTAAGGTAGCGAAATGCCTTGGCCGTTAAATGCGGTCTTGCATGAATGATTTAACGATACAACAGCTGTCTCTAAGATTGGCTCAGTGAAATTGGAATAACTGTGCAGATACAGTTTACCTCTAGTTAGACGAGAAGACCCTATGCAGCTTTACTGTTATTAATAATTGAATGTAATTCTGACAATTTTTAGTTTAGAAGGTTCATTGATAAAATAAAAGTGAAAGACCTTTACTTGTTAGTTACATTATCAACTTTCAGTAGGGATATATAGGATATTATATTAATAATGTATTTATAACTATGGCTATAGTTATAACCTTGTATTATAAGGGGGAATTGGATATAAATTTAAATTTATATTCTTTATATTGCTTTGCTGTATTATCCTTTATATTCTTGTATAATTTCATATGTATTTCTATGTGTACAAGGAACCGTTATTAAAAGACAGTTTATGTGGGGCACAGACCCCCTAAAGAGTAAAGGGGTGTATCTAAAATTTATAACTTATATATTTTATAAGTTAACTTTAATTCTTTTTTTTGTTTGTTGTTTTTTTTTTAACTTTGTTATAATTAATCGTATTTTTTTTGTGTATACTTTTTTACATATTATGTAGGTAAGATTTTCCCTATTGAGAAATTAGTTGTATAGTAAATAAGATGTTAAAATTCTTAATAGTTATTATGATTTATTGTTAATAACAATGTTTTATACTTATCAAGTTTAATGGCTTAATCTTGCTTTACTGTTAGATTCACTACAAAATCATACAGTCGCGTAAGCGGGGCATTTGATCACAAGATACATAAAGGAAAGATCTTGGGTTATTGGAAAAGCTACGCTAGGGATGTTTGTCCTTCAATATTTTTTTAATGATTGAATATATATTGGGTTAATTTCAAGAATTACTTAAAAAGTTAAGTAAATTTGAAGCGAAGTTTATTTATATATAAAATAAATTTGTTCAACGACTAAAGGTGAGTTATATATTACTATAACAATAATCCTTATTAATACCCAACATTTTTTTTGTATTAGTTTAGTTTAATATAATAAATAATAATAATAATTTGAAAAATTCACTTAGTAAAAGTAATATTTTTAATAAAAATATTAATCATAAATATAAATTAATTCCTTTTAATAAATTTGTAAATTTTGTAGAAGATGCTAAATATTTTCCTTCTGATTTTAAAGAATGAAATAGTAGTATTTATTCATTTAATTCTAATTATACTAAAAACTTACCTCTTTATAATTTAAAGTTTAATAAATTGTTAAGAGGTTATTTTGATTTATATTTTAGTCGTAAAAATCTTAATCTTAGATCTAAATTTAAATCAAAATCTAATTCTAAATTTAAACGGTTTAGCCGAAAATTTCTTTCTTTAAATAAAATTTTTATAAGTAATGCTGAGATTAAACATACTAATTCTAAAGCTATAATAACAGTATATGTATATAATAGAGAAAAAATTGTTTTATTAAAAAAACTAAAACTGTTAAAAGAGTCTATATTTATGTTAAAAAATATTATTTATAAATGTAAAACTATTTCTGATAAATTTTATACTACATATTTTAAACGTTTATTATATAGACGTCTACTATATATAAAAAGATGTAAATTAAAGTTAAATCTTAATGATTTAAAATTTAAAAATAATTTATTATCTAAATTAAGCAAGTTAATAAGTGAATGTTTAAGTAAGAAAGTAGAATTCAATATTGTAAATTTAAAAACTATGTCTTATAATCCTCATATTATTACAGAGGTTTTATTAAAAAAAATAATAACTAAAAAAACTGTTTCTTTTGATATAATACGTAGAATTTTAGAAAAAGCTTCTATTTTTAATAAAGAATTGGGTGTTAAAGAAAAAAATATAAAGATAAAAACTATAGATTATAATTTAATAGAAAATAAATATAAAAATATTAATATTAATTCTTTAATTGGAGAAAATATTAATTTAAATAAAACAATAAAAGATATATATAATATTAATAATAAAAAAAGCATGGAAGTTATATTTGATAATATCAAATATAAACATGTAGGAGGTATAAAATTAGAAATGAAAGGAAGGTTAACTAAACGTTATAGAGCTGATAGAGCTATCTTTAAAACAAAAATAAAAGGAAGATTAAAAAATATAGATTCATCTAATATGGGATTATCTTCTGTTGTGTACAGAGGTAATTTAAATTCAAATTTAGGTTTTGCTATTAAAGCATATAAACGAAAAATAGGAGCATTTGCGGTTAAAGGATGGGTTTCAGGAAGATCTTAAAAATAAGGTTATGTTTTTAAATTAGGATAATAATACAATAAAAAAAAAATGAAGAAATAGTCTGAACCATTTTGTGAAAATTGGAAATAATATACTATGATAACAAGTTGAACAGGCTAATTTGCGCAAGAGTGTTCATAATGAGTGCGCGGTTTGGCACCTCGATGTCGGCTTAACTTATCCTCTTGGATGCAGAAACTGAGTAGGGTACGACTGTTCGTCGATTAAAAAGTTACATGAGCTGGGTTGGCGTATGGCCCTTTGTCTACGTATTTTAAATAATACGTAAGTTAAGAAATATTGGATCAATTGCAAGGACCTTTTTACTTGGTTAACTCCAGGTAAAGCTGATTTGCAGCGGATTTCATTTTTTTACTCCAGAAGGGAGTATTCCTATTAGTAATAATAGAAAAATGAAAGCGTTCAACGACTAATGGATTAACCATGAAATTATCCAATACCACTTTCTTTAATAGTTTAGTAAATAAAATATATAAAAATGAATAAAACAACAATGATTAGATTTTTGAATTCATTAAATAAATTAGATGATTATAAAAAAGATTTACGAAGTAGATCTAAATTATCTAAATATTTAAATGAAGTTTTAACCGGTTTATTGCTTAGTGACGGATACTTAGAAAGAACTTCGGCTACAAGTGGTGTTAGACTTACTGTAAGTTTTGGAGATAAATACGTAAATTATTTAATGCATTTATTTAATTTATTTGAAGCTTATACAAAGACAAAACCGGTATCAACCGAAGTATTTAATAAGCAATCTCAAAAAACTTATAAAGTATGAAGATTTAAAACTGTAAGTTTACCTCAATTAACTTCTCATCACCAATTATTTTATAAAGCTAATTCGGCCGGTAAACTAATAAAAATTGTACCTTCTTATATAGAGGACTTAATTTCTCCGGTAGTCTTAGCACATTTAATTATGGGCGATGGAAATTTAAAACAACCTGATAAAATTATACGTATATATACGAATAGCTTTACTCTGGAAGAGGTAACTTTATTAGCAAATGCTATAACTAATAAATTAAGTATTTTGACTAAAGCAGTCCACGATAGAAATAATCAATATATACTTACAATTAGTCGTAGTCAACTATCAAAAGTACAAGATTTAATTAAAGTTTATATGGACCCTTCTATGTATTATAAATTAGATTTGGGTTCAGGTAGCCTTGAAGGTTTTGATTATAGCCGTATAGTTCATGAATATGATCCGGATACTTTTAATTATTACGATAAATATAAATAATAGTAATAATAATTAAGTTTAATTAGTTTTAAGCGCGGAGCATGACTTTAGCTTGCTTAATTAGGAAAAAATTAAAACATAAAGTGGTAAAAACATAGTCTGAACAATGCAGAAATGTCTTGAGACGAGATTGAGAGTCTCGTGGTAACAAGTTGTAAATACGTCGTGAGACAGTATGGTTTCTATCTTCTAGGGGAAATTAGAATATAATAAGGATTAACCTTGTACGAAAGGAACGTGGGCAACGCCTTATACCCGAAAGGGGTAACGGTTTTGTTAACCTCTGGTTTATCTGTTGTTTATGGATCTTGATATTAATTTAAGGGTAATATTAATATATTATACCGGGATGTTGCTTACACTTAAGTAAATGTATGACATAGGCATAGCAGAAAAGCTAAGTTAGCCAAAGATAAGTGCTGAAAGCATATAAGCACGAAGCTTACCTTAAAATATTTCTTAAATATACGTAAAACAATATTACGCAATAGGCTTAATTTGTAAGAATTTAGAGATTTTTAGATATTAAGTACTAATTTTATAAAATACTGGTTATTTTTTTCGTATCTTGTGTTAGTTAATTGACCTAGTGTTATAAAAAGTAACATAAACCTTTTAACTTGCTTGGTTAGCATAAAAGTAATGCCATTGTGTTGTAAGCAATAGAAACAAGTGCGATACTTGTACTAAGCTATGTTGTAATTCTAATTATAAATAAATATAAATTAAATAATATAATAAAATAAAATAAAATCAATCTTAAAAGGACTAGTAGACAAGTGGCTATGTCCTAGCTTTTTCAATGCTAAAATCGCGGGTTCGAATCCCGCCTAGTCTATACTAGAGGCTATAGCTTAATTGGTAAAGCATACTGCTCATAACAGTACCTACTAAGTGTTCGACTCACTTTAGCCTTATGCGGATTGGTGTAAAGTAACATTTTTGACTCATGATCAAACGAAAAAGGTGCAATTCCTTTATCCGCATTGTTTATATAAACTATAAAAAAAAATTTTTTTTTTTCTTAATTAAATTAAGAATCGAGCTCTAATGTTAAGATACAAGTAAGCTTTAATCTTAGACTGTTTATATAATAAATCCTATCCGAGTGATGAAATTGGTAAACATGACGAGCTTAAAACTCGTTGGCTGCGCCTTGAAGGTTCGAGTCCTTTCTCGGATATAGTGTTATGTGTTACTTTTTTTTTTGTAAAAGATGAAAAATACATAAATTAATGTAGACTTATCTCCCCCCCTACCCTTTCTTCATAATAAAAAAAAAATATTTTCTTCGCTTGATAAAGATTTATTTTTTAATGGAAAACCATTGCCTATGCTTTTAATTCGGGCTGGATTTGTATATATACATATATATATATAAGGTAATAGTGTTTATTTTTTTTGTTGTATGGGTTAATAGCCAAATTGTTTTTCTTTTTTTAAGTTGAAAGGGGTTAAGTGTTTAGATTTATCCTTTTTTAGTTAAATAGCTAAAATAATAGGAATAAAAACTTTTCTTTTTCTTTTTTTGAAAATAGATGGGTAAATTTTATCATAGTTTTAATTTCATAAACCTGGCTAAATTTTAGTAACTAATAATGACGATCCTTTTTTTTTTAGTTTAACTTATATTTAGGATTTTTTTATTAAATAGTTTAAGGGAGGGGAGGGGTAATAAATTAATGATAAAAAATTTTTTTTAGTTGGGATTAATAGTTCCTACTTCGAAGTTGTTTACAATAATTCAATAAAGCAAACAAAAATAAAACAAACTAAAATAAAGCAAAACAAAGTAAAATAAATCAACTTTTAAAATAAAGCAACCGTAGTTTAATGGTAAAACGGACGGTTTCCACCCGTCGGTTATCGGTTCGATTCCGATTGGTTGTATTAATAGGGGGGTATTATATAATGGTAGTATAATTAAATTGCATTTAATTTGTTTAGGTTCAAATCCTAATATCTCCATATATAGATTAAGTAGGGGGGGGGGGGTGTCGTACAATGGTAGTACTATAATTTAGCTCATTATAAATCTAGGTTCGATTCCTAGTGCCTCCATCTAATATCTTTATTTTCTTGTAAAATAAAGTTTTGTTTGTTGGAAACTATTTCGTAAATTTAGGTAAATAGGCTACAGTTACTAACCTTTCATTTTTTTTTTAGTTATGTTTATTTTAAGTTGATGACTAATAAACGGTGTCGATAAAAATAAGAATAAATTAATTCTTGTGCGAGGTAATTTTTTTTTTTGCATATTTATATGCAAGAAGGTTGCAGAGTAAAATTTATAATAATAATAATATTTTTATTTTTATGGATTAATTATCTGTATAATTTAGATTCGGTTGTGTCAAAAATATAAATTAAATTTAAGGGGGGAGGAATATTTTTTTTTTTTAATCATAAATAATAATCAAATTATATTAAAGATAATTACTTTAATTGTAGGACTTCTTTTTGTTTTTATGGTGTTTAATTTTATTTCAATTATTTGTATAAGGGGGGTGTGGGGGTTATGTAAAAAGAATAAAAAAAAAAATTAAATTTAAGTAAATCATTTATATATTTATTTATTTATAGGTTAAATTGTGTATTTTATGATTGAATGAACTATTGGCTATGGTATTTTATTAATAAAGCTCAGATAACTCAATTGGTAGAGTGAAACATTGAAGCTGTTTTTGTTGTAAGTTCGAGTCTTACTTTGGGCATGGTAGAAAAATAGTTCTCTTTTGAAAAATAATATAATTCACTTAATTGAAAACATTTAATTTTTAAATTAATAGTTGGTTATTTATATTTTAAGTAGAAGAGAATTATATTATTTTTTTTTAATTGTTATATATTCTGTAAAAAAAAAAGTGAATTTAAAGTACTAAATAAATTGTTAACTCTTAATTTTTTTTTTATTTGTTTAATTTTCTTTTATATATATGTAATATTATATTTATTAAAATTATAATTATATTAATCTAAAATTTGTGTTTTTTTTTTTGTATGGATATGAGTATGAGTTCAAGTGCTGGAATGGAAGACAGAGTAAGTTTAGATCTTACGGATTATCAAATCGTGGAGGTTCAAGTCCTTCCTTGAATAAAAAAAAAATTTTTTTCTTAGTGTAAATTTGCCTAACTCCCCCCCCCCCCTTCCTCCTTATTTTTTCAAAGATTTATTAATAAAGATAAAAAATCTAAAAATAAAAAATATAAAAATAATAAATAAGGGTTTATAAGGAAATATAGGGAAAAAATGTTTGTCGCTATATTTAAAGGTTTATCTTATTTATTAAAGGTAAAGTTAAGAAAAAATAAATAATTTAGGTTGTGAAACGGGTATGAGCTTTTTGATTTCTTTAGGGGGGGGGGGGGGTTAATATATTAAATATATTTTATTTTATTTTATTTTATTTTATAAGTATAGATAAATTTATTCAAATGTTATAAAATCCCTGTAATGTAATGATCTAGTTAGGTTATAATTCAAATCTCTTATATTTAATTAAATATAAGTACTACTTATACGTGAAATGTGCACCTTACTTTTAAGATTTAAAAACAAAAAATGTTGAGGTATGTATAGGTTCTAGTTAAATGAGATATTTAATAAGTTAGGACTGATACTTACCGCTTATTTCTTTGGAATTTTTAACTTTTATTACACTTTTCTAAAGGGAGCGATGGAAAATGTTGCTTTTTTTTTTAGATAAATATATCTCTTTTAGAGATAAAACAAATTAAAAAATATAATAGATATATTTATTATAAACGTTATTGAGCAAAAATAAGTTATTATTTATTAAAATAAAAAAAATAATTTAAGTGAAATTTATTTTACTTAAGTAGAAGGTGTTAATACTTATATAATCCAAATGATACAGGTAGGAATTATTGGATTTGAATTCAAAGGACTTGCAGCTAAATAGCTATATACGATATAGGTTCGGTCGTGGTTATCTTATTTATTCCTTTTTTTTTCTATATATCCTTAAATATATATATATATTTCTATTTATATAATATAAGGATAAGATATAAAAGGCAAAGACTAATTATCTAGATAAATTAAATAAAAAAAAAGTCGATTTAAAGGTATTAACAATAAATTTTTATTTATCTTTTTTTTTTAGGTATGAGTGCTATAAAATATTTTGTTTGTTTTTTCTTTGTATTTATATTTTTCGGATAAATTAGTGTTATATTGAAAGTGTAAAACAAGCTAAGTTATATTAAAATAATAATCTTGTTATAGATTTTAATAAGTAATCTAAAAATGTTTAACTAACTAACCCGTTAAATCGGTTATATTACATTTAATTGAAAAAAAAAATTTTTTTTATTAGAAGTATGCTAAGAGTATAATCTTAAATGAATATATATAGGGTAAGTTTTATATCTTAAAGTTTTATTGTTTGTCTAATAGATTACTATCTTTTGGGTTTGGATCTTATTATAGAATCTTAAAATAAAAAGATTTTTTGTTTAATATCTCGTAGAGTAATGGGTAACTCATGGATTTTTGATATCTAAAAGTGGGTGTTCGAATCGCCTCGAGATAAAATTATTTCAATTTTTAATACCAAGGTAATTTTTTTTTTTTTTATTTTTTATTTGTTTATTTTCTTTAATGTAATTTTAATTTAAACACCGCTCGCTATTATTTTAAATATCTTTCTATTTCTATTTATAAAGACTGTAAATTTAAGAGTGCTTAAATATTTATACCATGGTGTGAAACATAAAATGAAAAAGAAAAAAGGAATACTTTCTTCCTCCTCCCTATTTTTTTTACAAATAAATTGTTATCAGGTGATTATAGTTCAATAGGTAGAATAACTAGTTGTGGTCTAGATGGTTCCCTGTTCGAGTCAGGGTTTTCACCCTTAAGTAAAAAAAAAATAATCTCTGTATTATATTATAAAATAGTATAATAAGGGTTAGGTTAGGTTGGGTTGGGTTATATCTAATTAAATAGATATATTAGCTTGAATAGTTTAAAGGTAAAACCTTATTTTCATAAAATAACGATGGGTATTCGATTTACCCTTCAGGCTTATAACATAACAAGTCGGATAGTTTAAAGGAAAACATTATAACTAAAGATGAGATTTCAAATTTCTCTCTGTACTTTCTTATAATATATATATATAAGTAATATTTTTTTTTA